AGCGTTAGAGCAGAGCCGGGCAAACTTAACAAAAGTTCTGCAGTCATACGGTGCGTGCGCCTGAGGTTCCGTGGAAGTGGAAGGAAGAATAACCCTAACCAAGAGAAAAAGAGAGCTCTGCGATATGGATCTGACGCATCAATGCGAACACTTCGAAATAGCAACTTTTTTCTCAAAGTAAAAGAAAGAAAGATTCGTGGCTCGGGGGATCCAAAAATCCATGTTTTTTTTATCCCCCGAGTCTTTTTTGTGTGATTTCGTTGAGTGAGGATTCATCCATAGAACTTACCTGGGCTACGGGGAGCCACGACCCGCGGCCCAGGAAGAAAAAAAGAGTTACCTAAGGAGAAGCGCTCCGCGGCAAGAGATTCAATGGATCCGCCAGGAAGCTACTACTATACTAGAGCCAGAAAGGGCGTTCCGCAAGGCGCTTCGAAGGCGGGAACTAGAGAAGATAGGTTATTGGAGAAAAGAAAGATCGACTCTCATTAATGAGAGTCGATCTTTCTTTTCTTTTTAAGTAAAAAATGAGTAAAGTAAATAAATTAATAACAAGATTGATACATAGGAGAAATAGAAGAATAGATAAGAAGAGATTCTCCCCCCCCCTACATATTTTAGAACTTCTCCTATAAAGAAGGTTGTCGTACCAATGCCATTCGTAATTCCACCAATTACTCGTCTATCAAAAAAATGAGTTAGTGCGGATAATCCTCTTATACCCCTACTTAGTGTTGTTGAATAAAAAAGATCTATGTAAGCACGATTCGATGACCAAGTATATATCACATTGATTATTTTGTCCCAAAGAAGTCTCTTAGGACTCATTTTCACAAATGAATTGATTAAGTCCAAATTCTGTAAAGATGAAGAAACAGGCCTATAAAAAAAGAATGCTACAAAGATTCCTACAGAGGCTATACTGACTGAAAAAGTTGCATTTGTAAGAAAATCATACCAATCCGCAGAATTGTTCGCATTTTTATGTAAAAGATTGATAGACGGAGTTAACCATTTGGATAATATATTCCTATTGAAATCCATTCCTCCTTGATCGAAAGGAATTCCTATAGATCCAACACACAAACTAAATAGAGCCAACCCAAGCAGCGGCAATAGCATAGTATTATGCGATTCATGAGGATATGGGGGAATTTCTTTATTGATATTGACAAAATGAGTCATTTTCATAAAGGATCGCCTCCTATTTTGTACATTCCCACCCATTGGACCCATTGGATCTCTTTTTTTCGAAAAAAAGGAAGCCCTCTCATTATTATTCATTGTGGATAAAAGAAGATCTTTGTTAATTCCTTTCCTTCCTTCTTTACCCCATATGGCTATTGAATAGAACGAGCTATTTTTTTTTCCACTGAAATTTTGAAAATAAACGTTTAAATGCCCTTCAAAGGTAAGTAAATAGATCCGAAACATATAGAATGCAGTTAATCCTGCTGTGGAACAAGCTATGATCGCGAAAATAGGTGAATACAACCAACTATCGTTAAGAATTTCGTCTTTTGACCAAAAACAAGCAAGAGGTGGAATGCCACAAAGAGAAAGTGTACCTAACAAAAAAGCAGTTTTTGTAATTGGCACATATTTTTTGAAACCCCCCATAAGAGCCAGATTCTGACTTTTATCTGGAGAATATCCAATAATTCTTTCCATTGAATGAATAATGGATCCAGAGCCTAAAAATAATAATGCTTTCGAATAGGCATGAGTGATCAAATGAAATAAAGCAGCTTGATAAGACCCCATACCGAAAGCTAACATAATATAACCCAATTGTGACATTGTAGAATAAGCTAAACTTCTCTTAATGTCTATTTGAGCCAGAGCCAAAGTCGCTCCTAAGAGTACTGTTATTATACCTATCAAAGAAATGAGATTCATTACGTACGGTATAACTGCGAAAAGAGGTAGAAGCCGGCCTACAAGAAAAATGCCCGCTGCTACCATAGTAGCAGCATGTATAAGAGCCGAAATCGGAGTGGGTCCCTCCATGGCATCAGGTAACCATACATGAAGGGGGAATTGTGCCGATTTCGCAATTGCACCGAGGAATAATAGGGCGGCACACAGAGTCAGAAATAAAGAATTTATCCCATGATTCTCAATCAAGTTATTGACTATTTTGAACAAGTCTCGAAATTCGAAACTACCTGTTATCCAATAAAGACCTAAGGTTCCTAATAATAAACCAAAATCCCCCACACGATTAGTTACAAATGCTTTTTGACAAGCATTTGACGCAATTGGTCGCGTGAACCAAAAACCTATTAATAGATAGGAACACATTCCAACTAATTCCCAAAAAATATAAATTTGTATCAAATTAGAACTCGTAACTAATCCCAACATGGAAGCATTGGAAAAACTCATAGAAGCAAAAAATCTCAAATATCCTTGATCATGAGACAGATAATTGTCACTATAAATAAGAACTAAGATTCCAACAGTAGTAATTAATATTGACATAATAGAAGTCAGTGGATCGATCAAGTCGCCAAACTCTAAGGAAAAATCATGATGGATGGTCCAAGACCCTACATATTGATAAATAGAACTCCCGTTTATTTGCTGAATCGCCAGGTCGGCCGAAAAAAGCATAACTATACTTAGTAATAAAACACTAGGAAAAGCCCACATGCGGCGCAGATTTTTTGTTGTCGTTGGAACAAGAAGAAGTCCCACTCCTATTGCTAGAGGAACCGGAAGCGGAACGAAAGGGATGATCCATGCATATTGATATGTATGTTCCATAAGAAAATCAAAGTTTTTTCTATTCTTAGTAATTGAGTAATTGAATTGTTTCCGATTCACCAGCTCTTATCTCTTTCGGAAGGAACAATCAAATAAATAAAAAAAGAAAAATAGGAAAGAACTCAAATAGAATTTTTAGAATTTTCTATTTTCAATCATTCCATGAATTCTTACAAGAATTTCGATTCATAGAACAAGTAAAAAGAATTCTCGTACTTGATTCTGATATGGGTCATAGGATCCATCAATAACTCGACCCAATCAAAAGAAGACCTGGGTATTAGTTTATTCGGGATAATTCACTAATTCTGATTGCGTGGAGTAAGCTGCCTAGGCTTCGAGGAAACTCTACGATACCTATTACTTCACTAACTGTCACTGCGCTGCGAATTGAAAGATGAGAATTGGGAGATAGTCTGAAATCCATCTTGGGAATTGCTTTTAACCGAATTAGCGAGTAGATTGTAAATGGCGCCGCGATCGGATCATTACCCGAATGTAAACGGTAGCGTGCCTACTTGTAGAGTTTACTTGTAGAGTGAGTGGTTCAATTGTGTATATCGGGACTTCTCATTCTCCGAACTGTATTATTCTATAGCTTTCTATATCTATACTCAACGTAAAAAGATTTCCATTCGAAAAGTCAAAAAAACCACGGGAGGTGGCTTGAATGTGGAAGATTAGTTTGGTCGTCAAATGGTTTCGGCGAGTTCACGTATTTTTTAGTTTCTGCGTGAGTCCGTTGAATTTGCGAAAATGGTTTTCTGAGTTTGTCCTAGGAGTGTAGAAATTTGGGAAACGCCATTCCTAAAAATGGTCCAAAGAACGAACAACTCCGTGGGTGGTTAGACAAAGCCATAAACACTCATAAGAGTGTCATGCTATCCAAAGAAATTCCACGCTTGTCCTTCCAGATTTCCCTTGTGGAAAGTGCAAAAGTGAAGCTCCAAGACGAAGATCAAACCTGATTTGATCCATGAAAGGAAAAGCTGGGCGATCTTCTCCTCTGTGAGTATTATGGGTTGATTCCGTTTTGGTGGTATCAACCCTTGAGTCGAGTTATAATCTATGATTCGATCATGAATCCGCCTAAAGAGATCTGTTTAGGTATTCATGACTCCTAAGTAGAATCCCTACCGGTCGAATTAGGGATTGGCCGGGTAATGGTAGAGTTGTATTAAAAAAAACCACGGGAGGTGGCTTAAATGTGGAAGATTAGTTTGGTCGTCAAATGGTTTCGGCGAGTTCACGTATTGTTTAGTTTCTGCGTGAGTCCGTTGAATTTGCGAAAATGGTTTTCTGAGTTTGTCCTAGGAGTGTGGAAATTTGTCTTTTGGTCTTTCTGGGGCGGAGTCTTGGTCTTTTGCTGTCGGTGTGTACCAATCCCAAGGTCTTATTGGAATAATCGCCATACTTATGGGGATCGTTGGGTTCGAAATTTGGATACTGCTGAAGCAATTCAGCGGATAGACTTTCTAATTCAAAGAAAAAGGTTCGAGTCAGCAAAACACTGGTTACTTTTCAACGAATCGTTTCGCCGGTTACAATCTGGCGAGGATCTGTTACGACGCCAGCGCGCACTTGAGGGGGAAGATTCCAGCGATCTAGAGCCCCTAAATTCATTCCTACGACTGGAAAAGGGTGTCGCTAGGGGATTCTATGAATCTTGTTGCGTGTTAACGGCAGAACTTTCCATTTTAGACGAAAGGAAGTCCCGATTAGTATTAGTGGAGGCCCCGGCCCCAAACAACGGAACGGGTCGAACTGCATCCCTCCACATCCACAGGAACAGTCAACTCCCTGCAGTTAACTTGAGACAAAGTTCCATCAACCTGAGGAGACTCCACGAGGACCGGACGGCCCCTCCTTCCGGTTCAGGCAATCGACTGATTGCGCCGGGCGAAGAACAAGATTTCGGGCTTCCGTGGCAGGATCCGCCCGGCATATTCTAAGACAAATGTGTTAGCTATTCAGAATTCCCGGTTATTTTGAAAGTTTCCTACTGTCTAGGTAGGGACTGACCGGGAAAAGGGAGGGGGTACGTACCATGTGAGATAATTGGTTGGGAAAAGTGGCCAGCGCCTTTGCAGTGGCTTTTGGAGGGATAACTGGTCTCAATAGGTTGAAGAAACCGGCTCACTGCGCCAGGCGAAGGAGAATCCAGCGCTGCGGGGCAGGACGCGAGCTCCCCGGCGACCCCGGACGAGCTATAGTGGAACTAAGTATTTAGGGGGAATTCGAAAACCTTTCTTACGATATAGATATAGATTCGAATGAGGGTTCGGATAGAAAGGTACCAATCAGTAGGAATTCTTCTTTCTTCGGATATTGTATGTTGTAAAAAAGGTTCCCCTAAAAAAGAACCTATCCCATTTTTTACCTAGGAATATTCTATGCGAGGCACGCGTATATCCATTAGTATGTTATCAAGGAAGTATCATTTAGAGAATAAATAGAATAAAATAAAAAGAATAATAATCCGAACAATACATGTCTTTCACATCCAACTCTAAACAATGAGCAACCTCCTCATTTTTGAATGGCGGTTCCAAAGAAACGTACTTCTCTGTCAAAAAAGCGTATTCGTAAAAATATTTGGAAAAAAAAGGGGTATTGGGCAGCGAGAAAAGCATTTTCATTAGCGAAATCTCTTTCTACCGGGAATTCAAAAAGTTTTTTGTACGACAAAAAAAAAAAGAACCAAGTCTTGGAAGAATCTGAATCAATATGACTCCCTGAATTGTTATGTCTAAAATGAAGGATTTCCATTAACTCATATTTTTCTTTTCAACGGATCAATACGAGACGGGACTGGTTATTGCGGTATGCAGAATAAGAAGTCCTCTGCTTACTGTATTCTCCATTTTTTGACGAAGTAGTGAAGGACAAGATACAAAGTTTTCGCTTTCTTTTTAGTAGGTTTTTCTAATTTGTGAGATGGGGGTTGTCATTTTCCTCATCGATTCACTTTTCATAATCCACTAACGAAAAGAAAAGTCTTCTTTTTCCTTTAGGAAGGATTTTTTTGGATTATGTATTCCTAATATGTAGTCCAAATAAGGGTCCTATATTTGGGCTGTGGAATCCATCAAGATCTATATCTATATATAGAATATAGATCTTGAGAGCTTTCTTTTCTTTAGAAATATAGAATTTTTTTTTGAAGTACGCTAAAATTCCGAGAAAGATTGAAACCTTTTAGTTCTATGCCTGGATAGAGGACAGAACTATCTAGTTCCAACTGCTGCATTTCCATGCCAGGCGAAGTGAAACCAATGGAAAGCTCTTTGTGAAAGTGAAACCTAACACCCTACGATCCCACAATACGAATGATTGTTGAATGTTCAATTAGTAATTGAAACGAGTGTTTTTTCATTGATTGTCAGATTCCCTAAAAAAGATTTGATTGAATTGACTCCTTAGAATCTCGACGATTGAATATGGATGGGCTATTATGTTTTTGAGTAAGCCGCCATGGTGAAATCGGTAGACACGCTGCTCTTAGGAAGCAGTGCTAGAGCATCTCGGTTCGAGTCCGAGTGGCGGCATCTTCGAAAAGAGATACAATAAATCATTATAATGAATAATGAATGGAATTCCTTATTTCCATTCCAGTCTTGAAGGATCCCTCTTTTCTTTTTTATTTTAGGATTTTTTTATGATATTCTCGACTTTACAACATATATTCACTCACATTTCTTTTTCGATCGTTTCAATTGTAATTAGTATTTATTTACTAACCTTATTATTAGTCTACGAAACGCTAGGACTCTCTAATTCGTCAGAAAAAGGCATGATAGCTACCTTTTTCTGTATAACAGGATTGTTAGTTACTCGTTGGATTTCTTCGGGACATTTCCCCTTAAGTGATTTATATGAATCAGTAATGTTTCTTTCGTGGGGTTTTTCCATTATTCATATGGTTCCACATTTTAGGAATCAAAAAACCCATTTAAGCGCAATAACCGCGCCAAGTACTATTTTGACTCAAGGCTTTGTTACTTCTGGTCTTTTATCAGAAATGCATCAATCCACAATATTAGTACCTGCTCTCCAATCTCAGTGGTTAATGATGCACGTAAGTATGATGGTATTGAGCTATGCAGCTCTTTTATGCGGCTCGTTATTCTCAGTAGCGCTTCTAGTCATTACATTTCGAACACGCATAGATATTTTTGGCAAAAGAAATCATTTATTAACAGGGTCATTTGTTTTTGATGAGATCCAATACGCAAATGAAAGAGGCAGTGTTTTACGAAACACTTTTTTTCTTTCATTTAGAAATTATCACATGTATCAGTTGATTCAGCAATTGGATCGTTGGAGTTATCGTGTCATTAGTCTAGGGTTTCTCTTTTTAACCATAGGTATTCTTTCGGGCGCGGTATGGGCTAATGAGGCATGGGGGTCATATTGGAATTGGGATCCCAAGGAAACTTGGGCATTTATTACTTGGACCCTATTTGCAATTTATTTACATATGAGAACAAATCAAAATGTTCAAGGCACGAATTCCGCAATTGTGGCTTCTCTTGGATTTCTTATAATTTGGCTATGTTATTTTGGGGTCAATCTATTAGGAATAGGATTACATAGTTATGGCTCATTCACATTAACATCGAATTGAAGAAGCGACCCAATCTAGAGGAACATAGTCTGAAGTTTGTGTGAGTTTTTTAGAACCATTTGAATCACTACTGGATGCAAATGGTTCTCAAAAACTCCAAACGTATCTGATTCGAATGGACTTCATTTTCTTTTTCCTTAAGATAAGGAAAAAGAAGACTTCTTTTTTTTCATTGTCCAGCGAATGGTTTTTGAAATCATAGCATTATTTTCTATCTTATTCATGAAAACTATCTTATCGAATAAAAGTAATTCGATAGGATAGCTTCTACCTTGTCAACGGATAGTGAGAGAAGGAAATCCGGATAAATACCAATCCCTATTACGGGTAGAAAGATACAGATCGAAACAAAAAGTTCTCGTGGTCCAGAATCCAAAAAAGAAGAGTTTGGGGCGGGAAATTGCTTGTATCCATAGAACATCTGGCGTGACATAGATAATGAATAAATAGGAGTTACTATCATTCCAATTGCCATTCCAAAAGTAATGAGTATTTTTGGCATTAAAAGAGATTTTGGACTGGTAATTACTCCAAAAAAGACTACCAATTCGGCAACAAAACCACTCATTCCCGGCAATGCAAGAGAAGCCATCGAGAAGCTACTGAACATTGTAAATATTTTAGGCATTGGGATAGCTATTCCGCCCATTTCGTCGAGATAAACAAGACGTATTCTATCGTAACTCGTTCCTGCCAAGAAAAAAAGCGCACCACCAATAAATCCGTGAGAAATGATTTGTAAAATGGCTCCATTTAGTCCTGTATCGGTTATCGAACCAATTCCTATAATTGTAAAACCCATATGAGATACAGAAGAATAGGCTATTCTCTTTTTTAAATTGCGTTGGCCAGGAGATGTTGAAGCTGCATAGATTATTTGAACTGTACCTATTATCATCAACCAGGGAGAAAATATAGAATGAGCGTGGGGTAAGAATTCCATATTGATCCGAACCAATCCATACGCTCCCATTTTTAATAAGATTCCGGCTAGAAGCATACACGTACTGTAATGTGCCTCCCCATGGGTATCTGGTAACCATGTATGTAAGGGTATAATCGGTGATTTGACAGCATAAGTAATAAGAAATCCAAAATAGAATAGTATTTCCAATGCCACCGGATACGATTGATTCGCTGAGGTTTCAAAATGTAAGGTTGCTTCGTTGGAACCATAGAAACCCATGCCCAGAACTCCCATTAATAGAAAAACAGAACCCCCCGCAGTGTACAAAAGAAACTTTGTAGCTGAGTACAAACGTTTCTTTCCTCCCCACATGGATAGAAGTAGGTAAACAGGAATTAATTCGAACTCCCACATGATAAAAAAAAGTAAAAGATCTCGAGAAGAAAATGATCCTATTTGGCCGCTGTACATTGCTAACATCAGGAAATGGAACAATCGTGAATCCCGAGTCACTGGCCGAGCCGCTAAAGTCGCTAAAGTAGTGATGAATCCCGTCAGTAAAACGGGTCCGATGGAAAGTCCATCGATTCCGAGTCTCCAGTGAAAATCCAAAAAATGGATCCATCTAAAATCCTGTTCTAATTGGATTAAGGGATCGTCAAATTGGAAATGATAACAGAATGCATAGGTCGTTAGAAGTAGATCGATTGCGCATATAGATAGAGTATACCACCGAATCATCTTATTTCCCCTATGAGGAAAAAAGAAAATGGAAGAACCCGCGGATATCGGCAAAATCACAATTATTGTTAACCAAGGAAAAGAATTCGTGGTAAAGACAAGATACACTTTGACCAAAAAACCCGTGCTCGAAATAATTTGATCGAGTACGGGTTTTTGTCGGTAAGGAGAAAAAAATGGGTTCAAGTAGAGTTTTCTAGAACGTATCAATAAGCTAGCCCCATGCTTCGCGTTGTCTCATGCCATAAATAAACCCGGACACTCAAGAAATCTGTTGGACAAGCGGATTCACACCTCTTACAACCTACACAGTCTTCCGTTCTTGGGGCAGAAGCAATTTGCTTAGCTTTACATCCGTCCCAAGGTATCATTTCTAATACATCTGTGGGGCAGGCTCGCACACATTGAGTACACCCTATACATGTATCATAAATCTTTACTGAATGTGACATGGTATCTATCCACTTTTTGAACGTCATAAATTTTCGATCTAGTAAAATCATAAAGGAATCATATATGGTAGACACCAGACGAATCGAGGGTTTACCAGAATCGATTTCGAATCAATCTACTTCTGGATCTGCTCATGATAGCGGTCCAAGATACTTTGATTTATTACGTTTTAGCAAACATGGGCCTATGTTTGTTTCTATCGTACATACCAATTTGAATTGGTGAATATTCTATTCAGTATTTAGATGATTACCGCTATTTATTCAGCAAGTTCGATTGATTGATACGAGTGGATTTTCTGTTACGATGAATTGACGAAACAATCGCAGGTCCAATAGCGGCTTCAGCGCCTGCAATAGCTATCACAAAAATCGCGAAAATGTCTCCTTTTAATTGGCGACTATCAAAGAAATCAGAAAATGTTACGAAATTCAAATTAACCGCATTCAGTATAAGCTCAAGACACATAAGTGCTCTGACCATATTTCGACTTGTGATCAATCCATAAATACCGATAGAAAATAAATAGGCACTCAAAACAAGCTCATGTTCAAGCATCATTGACCAACCCCTTATCAATCTGGATTTATTTGCTTTCAATAGGAACAAAAACTCCACCTTAATCCATTTTATTGACTAGAATCTCACAAGTGCAGAACAAAGGAAGGTATTGGTACTAGAATAGAGTGAACTAAAACCATTTCTATTTTATACATGAAAAATGGAATTGAAGTGAAGGAAAATGGGTGTGATAAGAAGGAAGTCTTTTGAGAGGACAGAACTCTTTCATTCGAACTCCTTCTTTTTATTACTGACGTGCCATAACAATTGCACCTATTAAGGCAACTAAAAGAATTATAGAAATGAGTTCAAAGGGAAGAAAAAAATCTGTTGATAAATGAGTCCCAATTTGTTGACCATTATTTACAAAATCCTGCTCTAAAATCTGGTTTGATCTTGTAGTCCAAATAATCCCGTACCATGAAGTATCTGGGACAGTAGTAATTAGTGAAACAAAAAGACTTGTACAAACCAGGGAAGTGACTCCTTCTCCAACGGTCCAAAGACCGAAATCCTTGTAATATTCTGAATCATTCATGAACATCACAGCGAATACGATTAACACATTTATGGCCCCTACGTAAATAAGGAGCTGTGCAGCAGCTACAAAATGGGAATTCGATGGAATATGGAATAGGGATATACAAACCAGAACCAACCCCAAGGAAAAGGCAGAAAAAATGGGATTGGTAAGTAATACCACTCCCAGACCTCCTAATAGAAGAACCGATCCCAAAAATACTAAAAGAAAATCATGTATTGGTCCAGTGAAATCCATTATATGGCAAATAATAGAGAAATAAGCTTAAATGGTTCATGATCTTTTTGACCAGACCGGGAAAAAATAGGTTACCCGACTCTTTTTAGGATATGCTCTGAATGGAATCCAATCCTAGATTGGGGGTTGATATAGAAATTCTCTAGATATATAATAAATATTCTTAATTTAGAGAGATGTAGATTTCGAAAAAATCACGGATAATGTATTTTTGCAAGACATGATTCTGAGCAATGAATCTGACATCAATAGCTAGGACTTTTACTTATTCGCCGAGCAGAATGGAAGATTTGCTCCTTTAGTATTTAGTAATAGTAATCGGAAATTGGAGTAATTGGTAATTGAATCAAGCGGTTTACCCATTTTTTATTTGATTTGAGTCGAAGTCATAATGGTTCGAATTAAGGAATCTCCAATTACTGACATTGGTAACCGACCCAAGGCAATTTGATTATAATTCAATTCGTGACGATTATAAGTAGAAAGTTCATATTCCTCAGTCATTGATAAACAATTTGTTGGACAATACTCGACACAATTACCACAAAATATACATATTCCGAAATCAATACTATAATTAAGTAATCGTTTCTTTCGAATTTCGGGTTCCAATCTCCAATCAACAGTGGGTAGATCTATAGGACATACACGAACACATACTTCACAAGCAATGCATTTATCAAATTCAAAGTGGATTCGACCGCGGAAACGCTCTGATGGAATCCATTTTTGATAGGGATATTGAATAGTTACAGGTAAACGACTCGTATGAGATAAGGTAATTATGAAACTTTGGCCGATATACCTTGCAGCTCTTACGGCTTGGTGACCATAATTCATGAACCCAGTTATCATAGGAAGCATATCGTAAATCTCTAGGAATAATTGACATTTTCTTTCTCTTGTTTAAGAAAACTTATGAATCAAAAATACAATGAATGTCTTATGTCTTTACAGCGAAAGGAGTTGGAAAGAAGTTGTCAATAAGAGATTCCCGAGGGAAATAGGTAAAAGAAATTTCCACCCAAGATTTAATAATTGGTCCATTCTCATCCTAGGCAAAGTCCATCTTGTTGTGATAGAAATGAACAGGAACAAATAAGCTTTTGCTAATGTAATGAAAATACCAATTGTTGTTCCAAAGACTCCACTCAGTTCATTTATTCGGAAAAAATGAGGAATGAATAGGAACGGAATAGAGGGATTCCAACCGCCCAAGTAAAGAACTGTTACAAATAATGAAGAGACTAGTAGATTTAGATAGGAAGCAACGTAAAATAAACCAAATTTGATACCCGAATATTCGGTTTGATAACCTGCTACTAATTCTTCCTCCGCTTCTGGTAAATCAAAGGGTAATCTTTCACATTCGGCTAGGGAAGAAATTAGAAAAACCGTAAATCCTATAGGTTGACGCCACAGATTCCAACCCCAAAAACCATATTTGGACTGTGCCTCAACTATTTCAACTGTACTTGAACTGTTAGATAATCATAGTCGGTGATAACATCACTGCTGCCATCGCTATTGCAGAACCGTACATGAGACTTTCACCTCATACGGCTCCTCAGTGGTCGTCATAAAAAAATCTAAGGACGGGCTCGTTATTCTCTCGATATAGTAGTTGAGTAGATAGAGGAAAGATGGATCGAAGAGTCCCACATTATACCAATCCAATTCTGTCGGCTATAATAACAAAAAGATGCTTCTGAATTGATCTCACCCTTTCTATTTCTAATGTATATTTCGAATTTCAAAAAATGTAATTTCGCTTAGTTCCGTAATACCTTAATCCTTCAATAAAAAGAAAATACTCATTGTATCAATTGCGACCTTTTTTCGATTACGAAAAAAGATTAGGCATTACATTAGTTCAGGAATCATGAGAATAATTCTCTCTGTATGATATAGATCAAATATTTCGTATTTTTCTTTTCTATTGCATATTTCTTTCGTTCCGGTTCTTCTTTCACATTTCATAGAAAAAGACAAGGAAGCTCTAAAAAAAGGTTACTTCGTTTCTGATAGCCATTTCTTTAACCAATGGGTAGGAGCATACTCAGGATCGGGATCCTGGGGAAGTACTGCTTGATCGTTTCTACTAACTTAAAGCCCCCACCCCAATTCCTTTTATGCGGAGAGACCTATTTAGGTAACTTAGATTATCTCCATTACGAATCCATTATGTACCTTAGTATTCCTAACCGCCCACTCATTTTTGCCAAAACCCCGTTATGACAGACAATAGTGAAAACTCCATATAGTTGCTCTTTTCTAACCGCGTCAAACCCTGATTGCTAATCAACTAATCTTGGGGTAATTTATTATGCTTATGGATGCTTAACTCTCGCACATAGGGAATGAGACTTCATCTTTTTACTGCAAATTTATAAGCTGTTTTGTTTCACTCATAGAACTTATCTGATTGAGTTCATTATCCGGAATGATGAATCAAAAAATGAAGATATCTACTCAATCCATTTCACTTCTTTCTTTCCTAGAAATCAAAGAAATAGGTAACAGCTCATGTCCAAACGAATCGCACGTAGAGATATGGATAAAACACATGGAGTTAATGGTATTTCATAACTAATCGATTGAGCAGCAGCTCGTAGACCACCTAAAAAGGAATATTTATTATTCGAACCATATCCTGACATAAGAAGTCCAAAAGGAGCAATACTTGAAACAGCAATCCATAAAAAAACACCTATACTGAGATCCGCTAGAACAAGCCGGTAGCTAAAAGGAATTACTGAATAACTTAGTAAAATGGATATAACTGCTATGGACGGTCCGAGACTAAATAAACGAATATCTCCTCTAGATGGTAGAAGATCCTCTTTAAAAAGGAGTTTTGTCCCATCGGCTAGAGCTTGCAGAATTCCAAAAGGACCTGCGTATTCAGGTCCTATACGTTGTTGTACTCCTGCAGATATTTTTCTTTCTAACCACACAATTATGAATATCCCTATTGTGATTCCAAATAGAGGAATAAAAATAGGTACAAGCAAGCGTGTGAGTCCATACACCTCTTTTAAGGATTCCAATCGAGAAAAAGAATTAATAGCCCGTACTTCCGTTGTATCAATTATCATTTCAACGATCAACTTCTCCCATAATGATATCTATACTCCCTAGTATCGTCATAATATCCGCCAATTTCATTCTTTTAACTAGCTGAGGAAGAATTTGCAAATTGAGAAAACCCGGTGGACGAATTTTCCATCTCCAGGGAAAAAGACTCTGATCCCCTATCAGAAAAATTCCCAATTCTCCCTTTGGAGCCTCCACTCTCATATAAAGCTCTTGTTTCAACAATTCAAAAGCCGGAGATGGTTTTTTACTAATGAATCGATATTCAAAATCATTCCACTCTGAATCCCTTTCTCTGCCAAAGCGCCGGACTTCTAAATTCTCATAGGGCCCCCCAGGAAGTCCTTCTAGAGCTTGTTGAATCATTTTTATGGATTCCATCATTTCACTGATTCGGACGAAATAACGGGCTAATGAATCCCCCTCTTTTTGCCATTGTACTTCCCAATCAAATTCATCATAACACTCATAATGATCAATTTTACGAAGATCCCATTGGAGTCCGGAAGCCCGTAGCATTGGCCCAGATAAACCCCAATTTATGGCTTCCTCCCCACTAATAATGCCCACTCCTTCAACTCGGCCCAAAAAAATAGGATTCCGCGTAATAAGCTTTTGATATTCAGCAATTCCTGTTAAAAAATACTCACAGAAATCCAAACATTTATCTACCCAACCATGAGGTAAATCAGCAGCGATTCCTCCGATACGAAAAAAATTATGCATCAGTCGCATACCTGTGGCAGCTTCGAATAGATCATATATCAATTCTCTCTCTCTGAAAATATAGAAGAAAGGCGTCTGCCCACCAATATCTGCCATAAAAGGGCCGAGCCATAACAGATGAGAAGCTATCCGACTCAATTCCAACATAATGACTCTGATATAGCTAGCTCTTTTAGGTACTTGAATATTTCCCAAACGTTCTGGGGCGTTTACTGTTATTGCCTCTGTAAACATAGTCGCTAAATAATCCCAACGTGTTACATAAGGTAGATATTGTATAATTGTTCGGTTTTCCGCAATTTTTTCCATCCCTCTGTGTAAATAACCCAATATAGGTTCACAGTAAATAACATTTTCACCGTCGAGAGTAATGATGAGGCGAAGAACGCCATGCATTGATGGGTGGTGAGGACCCATATTGACTATCATGAGGTCTTTTTTTGTAGTCGGTACATTCATATGCGTTTTCCCCGATTCAGGATCAGTATTCTATGAATTGCTGAAAACGAAATAGAGTTCATCAAAATTCGAGCTCTGAAAAATCAAATAATGCTACAAGGGCTCTTCCAATTAACTTATCACTTAACTTAACGAGTTTTTAACTCCCGAATATCCAACTGATCTATTAATTCTTTATAACGTACTCTATTTTTATTTGACAAATAGGTTAGCAACCGTTGACGTTTTCCCAGAGTTTTCTGTAGACCTCTCTGAGATAAATAATCTTTTTTGTGTAATTTCAAATGTGAAGTTACTTTCTTTAGTTTATTGGTGAAACTGAATACTTGAAATTCAACAGACCCCTTGTTTTCTTCTTGCGAAATAACTGAAATGAATGTACTTTTTACCATAAAAAGAGTCCTTCTCCCTCCCTTCCTTATTTTTTTTTTAGTTTCTACAGATTACAGATATCGATTTGACCAATCAATAAAAATAATGACATTCATTTTCATTTAGGATACAATACACACTAATGTTGATTTAATTAATTAATAATCAATCCAATTTGAAATTGGATTCGTCTATGCATAGTAACGTATAATTCTCCACCCACAAAACCGCGAAACCCATATCCACAGATCACAGTTCCACATACATAAGAAAGAGAAAAGCTCTTATGTATGTGTTCGGAGGAAACTGTATCTTGTAACATATTCCACAACTCTATCTAAAGTAACTCTCATAGCCCCATTATTATATTATTGGAACCTTGCGGAATCAGTCATCCAATTGATTAGATAAGATCGAAAAAAAGCATCTGCTTCATCGGATTTCACTATGTAAATTTCCATAAATAGAGATCCTTGTGTTTCGGTTTCAGACATCCGCGGATCGATTTGAAATGGAAACTAGCTCTACTGAAAATGCACTGAATGCATTGATCCACAGCTCACGGTTCCACATACATAAGAAAGAGATCTTATGTATGTGTTCGGAGGAAGCTGTATCTTGTACCCTAATTTCCAGCTATTGTGATCAAGTGCAGGTCTTGAAAGACCTCGATGGGATTTGCTTCTATCGGATCTAGAGAATCTTGTTCTTTTGAAGATGAAGAGATAAAGACGCCATTGCAATTGCCGGAACTACTAGGCCCACTAAAGGTACAAAAAGAGAGGGTAAGTTGAAAGTTGTCATAGAAGGAATACCTCGAGTTTCCATTTTTACCTGTTAGAAAGATCTCTTATGAGAAGTATATCTATTATCTAGTATAAGTAGATAATAGAGTGCCAGAAAAAGTGGAGCAATTTATAGTCCATCCAAATTTTAGTCCGGGCCGGAGTCGGAGTCTTCCGTTCCAGATGAAATCCGCAGATTTCCGGAATTCGAAGCACTGTCCGGAGTATTCGTACTACTTTCCGGAATCCTCGGAGCTCTTGAGGAGCTTGCGAGGAACCGCTTCAGAATACGCCGCTCATGGAGCGCACGCTTCGCACTTTCAGCCCGTGCTTTTTTGATTGCGCGCATGTGTTTGCGTTGCAAGTATAATAGTTCGTCCGAGCACAAGAGGGAAACCGATTCCCCCAAATTGGAGGTCGATGCTCGGTTTTCTATATGTGTCATTTTGATCTCTGGATATTTCGTTACAATATCGAGGAGTGTGCGATCAATCTCCGCCATTGTGGTTTCCCGGAAATAGCGTTCTCTTTCGAGCGCATTATAGTCACTCTCCAGGTGAGCTTCTCCGATCCCCAAACGTCGCATGGTATCCACTCTCGTCTCAATAATTCTACTTATCTTCTCGCTGCCCTCAATCAGATCGTTGAGTTCATCAATCAAACATTGGGACCAGTTGCAGTCCCGATATTCCGCCCCATTATCATTATCCCTTGTTTGGTCCTCTTCGGCAATCCGAAAGAGTTCCTGAGATTCTACGCCCTCAAGGAGGGCTTTTTTCTTAGAGTCTTTAGTTCCTGCTTTTTTTTCAGAAGGCATGGTCGAAGTGGTGCTGTGGCTTGCTTTTTGGGAAGAGAAACTCCTCCAAAGACGAGCGCCTCTCCACGAGCATAGGGGCAGAGCCACACCCAGAACAACTAGCTTGAGTAACGTTGAGAATTGCATGGGAATTGGTAGGGTATGAAGGTTCCTTTGTATATTTATTCTTCTAGTATGAAAGAATAAACCTAAATTAAGGCTGAACTAAATTTCGAGTATGAAAGAATAAACCTAAATTAAGGCTGAACTAAATGATATTTATATGATATTTATACTCTATCAATATCTCTTAATGGCAACAGAAAATCGCGCCAGAGGGAAGTTGCAACTATTCAATATGGACTTTATTACGTAATTACTCGATCGTTCGAATTATAGAATAACGGTACCGTGACCCCAAGGTTATGAGCCTTGCGAGCTACCAAGCTGCTCTACTCCGCTCTGAAAGAACTGGGAACTAATAGACAAAGAAGGCAAGGGTGTGCCCCTTGACCCTAGACTCTACAAATAGAATAATATCCCAATAAAATATTTTATTTTCAGTTTCAGTTTGAAAGTATTGATATTGATAAAAAAGAAAAAAATAGAAATAAAAATGAAGGAATTCTTGGATGTTAGTAGACACTTGAGATGAGATAGATAACCAATCAATACCCAATTGACTCTCAAGCTCATGGTTCCACATACATAAGAAGAGATCTTATGTATGTGTTCGGAGGAAGCTGTATCTTGTACCCGAATTTCCAGCTATTGTGATCAAGTGCAGGTCTAGGTCTTGTAAAGAACTCGCTGGGATTTGCTTCGATTGATAAGTAAATTATCAACCAATTCTCAAGCGTGGATACATCTGTATCCTTAACATACTGAAACGGCTACCATTACTAGTATCAAACCAATAGCGATTCATACAAGCTAAATCTTCTAATCGGTAATTTGGCCAAAGAAAAACTTTCAATTTCATGAATTGAGTTGTATCTATATCAAGATGCTTACTATTAGTTAAAAGTGGACTACAGTTCCTTACGTTGTTCTCGTTGCAAAATACTTTCTTTTTACCCACAATATCTAGATTTCCCTTCCCGCAATTTAAACAAATTAGAATTCGCAATTCTCTACGACGTCTAGGAGATGAAATGTTTTCAGGAACAAGCAAATCATAACTATTTTCATCTATATTACCAACCATCTTTTCCTCTTTTGTTTTTGTAATGAATTCAGAAAAATTATTCCTATCAACATTTTGTTTTTCTTGGCATTTTCGATTCGTTTTTCTATTAATAGTAATTGGGTGTTTATTCTTATAGATCAATGAAAGAGCTATGGTTTGATACATAATTAATGGACCATCCCATTTTTTAGGTATACGAACTAGTTTGATTACTATTTCTCCACTGTTTAGTGCTTTAGGAAATAGAATTGGAGGTGCAGGTTCACTTTCCAGAGTAAGCTTAAGTTCACTTTCCAGAGTAGGTTTAAGTTCACTTTCCAGAGTAAGCTTAAGTTCACTTTCCAGAGTAGGTTTAAGTTCACTTTCCAGAGTAGGTTTAAGTTCACTTTCCAGAGTAGGTTTAAGTTCACTTTCCAGAGTAGGTTTAAGTTCACTTTCCAGAGTAGGTTTAAGTTCACTTTCCAGAGTCAGTTCAGGTTCACTTTCCAGAGTCAGTTCAGATTCACTTTCCAGAGTCAGTTTAGGTTTCTCATACTTTAGAATCGACAGAGGCATTTCTTTTCTTCGAAAAAAGGATATAGCCAGTTCCCTTGGATCTCTCATCCTAAGCAGGAAACTAGAGATATTGATAACAGTGATTACATTTTCCTCAAAAAGATTGGTCCATGTCAACTGAAAACCCATGTAACTTTTCTTTTGCAGGAAGATGTCTAGGTCGGTTAGTGGTTTCCACTTCTTCGTCCCTTGCGTTTTCTGCTTTTTATCTTTTTCAATGTCTGATGCGCCAGACTCTTGTTTAACATCTTGTTGTTGATTTGGTTGATTAGTCTTCCCTTGGGTTGGTCGATTTAATCTAGGATTTTCTTGGCCAGGCGATTTGTTTTCTTCTTGATTCTCTAATTTTTTTTTTTCTTGATTCTCTAATTCAAGATCCTTTTTTTCTTTTTCTTTTTTGGTATTTTCTTTTTTGGTATTTTTTTTTTCACGACTATCACGGATGTTTTGATTGTTATTAAACTCGAAAAGAAGTAATTTGATTGGTATGATCCACGGGTTCATCCTATATTTTTCATAAATCGATTTCTTACTGCGCTGAGTTTGAGTTAGTCTTGCTTTATTCATTCCCATCCAGTCAAAAGGATGGTTTTTTATTTTATTTTTGTTTTGGGATTCATTTTTGTTTTGGGATTCATTTTTGTTTTGGGATTCATTTTTGTTTTGGGATGACTTGACTTGTTTATGAATCACATAATAAAAAAGATCTTTTTTATCAATTGTATTAATTATTGGAGAATAATGAGTCGCAATCTTAGTTTTTTTATTGATCCAGGTCTCAATATGTCTCGTCTTTAGAAAACAGATGATTTGCCAATCCAAATATTTTCTATCCGAATTTTTTCTACTATATCTCCGGATAGAAAAAAAATCAGGTTTATACGTGATGTACTTCGAGGAAATACCGTGACCTTCATTTCCTTGTAATGGCAATCCATAAATAGAAAAATCCTTTCGTTCTCCATAATTAATATATTTATGTGATAAAAGATTATATTTGTAATGTTTTTTTAATTTCTCGGTTTTTGTTTTAACCGATAATGAAGCTCTTTTTTTTTTTTGTTTCTCAAAAAGAATTAATTGGTTTTTTTCATATGAATCCAAACTTGGTGTATCTAGATTTTGAATCTTACGACTTTGATTGATCCGATTTCGCCACTTTTGGGACATAAATTTAGACAAGCTAGTCTGAGATAAATCATATTGATAGTGGCTACTTAACCAGTTTTTCCATTCAGTCAATTCTGCATTTCCATGTTCTTTATGCCTTGATTTGAAATGAAATATTCCTTGTGTTCCAAAAAAATTCTTTATTCTCTCTTTAAGAAAAACAGATGTTCGAGAATATTGAAGGACAAATTTCAAGGGATATTTGTAAATACCAGGTCTTTGTGATAATTTGTAAAATACATATGCTTGTGACAAGGAAACTATCTCACAAAAAGTCTTTGAATTTTTATTACCAATATTAGAAAACTTCTTTTTTATAGTCAAAATCCAATTCATTGGATTTTCATCAATTCCTTCGTGATTTGTTTGCTTAAAGTAACTGTATGTATTTTGCTTAAAGTAACTGTATGTATCAAGAATTCTTTGTTTTAATTGAAGTAATTCAAGACACATTTCGACAATATGGTTCGAAATATGAATGAGAATTTGAGAAAAAAGACTTTCAATGAACAATACCAAAAAAACGCGACCTTTCCGTATTAATCTCACATTTCTTCTTTTTACTATTTGCCAAAGGTTTTTTGAGGAGTCTACTCTTTTCTTAGCAAAACTCGCCTCGCTAGGACTAATATTTCTATCGGGTATTAAAAATTTGGTTTTCTTGTCGTTTGTTATTTTTTCAATTTGATTTCTAATTGTACTTGTCCTATCAGACAGATCCTGTATTTTTTGTTCTGTAAGTGAAGATTTTGTCCAAGCCATCGATTGAATTCGACTAGACGATTCATCAAAAATCTGATTCCTTATTAGAAAATTTTTCTTTTTTTGAGTTTCATTCAATTCATACCCTTCCCCCACTCCAAACTTGTTATTTAGATTTCCTTTTTCAAGTTGTTTGATTTTGATAAACGGATCTAGAATCCATTTTTCCTTTTTTGTTAACAATTGAAAACTTTTTTTTTTCGCTTCTCTAATTCGTTTTTCAAATTCTTTATAAATAGGTTCAAGAGGATGAGGTTCTTCTCGGGTAGCACCAAAAGGCCTTTCCGTTTCCATTCCCCAGGTTGTTAAAAAAGAAGATTTTGCTTTTTTTCTTTTCTGTTGCATTGGCTCTTTCCGTTTCTGATGGGGTCCTAGTTGAAAACTGTACCGAAGACGGAAAGGGAAGAGGATTTTTATCTGCATACCGTCTGTTAACCAATTTTGCGGAAATTCTGTTTCGGATATTGTAACACCATTGTGAGTACAGTTAACATGAATTTCTCTGCCCCACGCCTTCCAATCTTCGTCCCAATCTTTGTACCACTCGGGGAATTGTTGGGGGAATTGAAATGGAAATAATACAAAAAGGCTGAAGTTTTTGGCTATAATCAATGAGGGTAATACAATATATTTTCTAAGAATTGAGTGAGCTAGTAATAAATACCCCCTTACTGCGTGCGCATACGGAGTCCTATCCCACAGTTCTGCTATTTCTAGTCGCTCCTCCTCCGCGTTCTCCCTTTTTTCAGCTTCGTCCTCTGGCCCGTCCTCCCTTTCTTGTGCTTCGACCCCCCTTTCTTGCGCCTTGTCCTCTCCTTCTTGTGCCTCGTCTTCCTCGTACTCCCAAATTTGCACTTCCGCGCCTTTTCCTATCCAATTCCTAAAGATCCTAAAGATTGGATTCATAAAGATTGGATTCAGAATTTTCAGAATTTTCAGCATTGGGGAGAAAATTGTGTCTATTCTGTCCAAAAAAAGTGGGGAATGCAGATTTGTTTGAAATAGTTTCCAAGTAACTGTTTTACGTCTTTGAGCGCGTACGGAGCCTTTGATTAAATCTCGATTAAAATCTGATTGTTTCGAATAACGTATTAAAATATCCGTAGTATCCTTATCCTTATCATCATATTCCTCTGCCTTCCCCCGCTTCGTATAATAGTCCTTCCAATCAAAAATAAATACATTTTTGAAGGTTCTTGAAATAATCTGAGACCAGTCTGGGTCTTCTTCCTCCAGGGTCATTTTCTGCGAATCGTCAAGCAATTGATATTTCCATCGAGGAACCTTTTTCACAATTTCGTTTAGGTCAAGTCGCTCCTTTATGGTTTTTTGAATTGTTTGGTCCTTTGGTTCAGTTGTACTTGCACCGAATAAATATTGCACTTGATTTTCCGAATCCATTTTTCCTTGGTCTGAAAATACTGATTGTGCCTCAAATGTATCTAGTTTTTGTTCAAATTCTTGGTAATCGGGGAAAAGGGTACCATGAAACTTGTTTATCCACATTTTTTCGTTAGAATCCCCCGCAGGGGTAATTAAATAATCATTTTCCTTCTCATTTTCCTTCTTATTTGCCTTTTTCTTCTTATTTTCCTTTTCCTTCTCATTTTCCTTCTTAACGCTTGGAGGTAATTTCGAGGTTGTTCCGCGAAAGGGCCCATTCAAAAAAGAATCGTACCTTTTAGGCAAGCATTCTTGTGCAGTCTCATCATTACATAATCGAGTCCTTTTTTCGAGTACATCCAAATCAAGAGATCCCCTTTTTAGAGCGTCAATTCGATGGAAAAGGTCGTTGCTCAGACTAGCTCTTTTTTGTTCATTGGTATAAATCCAATGATTATCCAATTCCTCAGAGGGGAGTTTTTCTGGTAGGTACAAAAACCCCTTTCTTTCTATCATTTCAAAAAAGGTTGACAAACTTGGTGGATATGTAAAAGAGATTCTTTGTTTTCCATCACTTCGGCATGTATAAAAAAAATAGTCTGACATTTCAGTTCTTAGAGCCTTTTGAAATCCATCACTTTTTATATATCGCAATGGTCGATTCCATCGGTTATAGTCGAAAAGAAAAGTTACAAGAGGCATTTCTGAACTGAAGAAGCCTTTCTTTTCTTTCAGTTTTTCATCTAGGTTGTTCGAATCTTCCGAAAAAAGGGAAAGGTCTGCCTCGGCGGATCTTTCTTGTCCCTGTTTGGAAGTTGTGTCTATTTCTATATCTGTTTCGTCCGCACTTTGGCCCCTTTCTACCGTTGCCGAGGTTTTTTTTTTTTTCTTTTTTTTATCCTCGGTCCTATTAAGTGACGGAATTCTGCCTAAATAGTAGACACAGGAGAGAAATAATAGAATGGTGAAGATTCGCTCCAGAGAATTTCGAAAGTCTGCCATACGGTAACTATTCAATCTAATAGAACGATTTTGTCGTATCCAGAACAATACCAACTCAAAACCTTTCATGCACAAAATGTGACCAATGAACCAACCAACAAAACTACTTGTTAAAAATAACATCTTGTTGTTGCATCGAAACATATAAATACTGATTACTCGGGGTAAGGTCGAACTCGGCAAAACGAAATGGTTGAATAGTGGAAAAATGATATTAGTAAGGAATACATATTGAGTGTATAAATTACGCATTGCATTTCTAGTGGTCGTTACCGAATCAAAAAATTCTTTGTCATTGCGCCAACAGAAATAAACCAAAAAATAGAGTAGACTTAGGATAGTTATTGTATGAGGTGTACCCAATGCTAGATGGAGAGGTGCATAATAGATCGATATGAACATGATAAGCTGCCCCATCAGAAAACCAGTTGTTGCGGATACATCCTTCTCGCTTCCTTCTTCCATAACCCGAGCTCGGAGAAGCAAGAGATATGAGGGCCCTATGGTCCCTGCAGTCAGAAATCCATAAAAGAGTCCGGCCACAACAACAGAATTGCTTATCTGCATACATAACCGGGCTAGAGTAACTAGTCGAAACATTGTTAACATAAGATTATCCCTCCCTTGGGTTTATTGAGTTTTAGAATGATGGAAATCTTTTTACGTTGAGTATAGATATAGAAGAGTATCGATATAGAAAGATATCGAATAAGACAGTTCGTAGAATTTCCCCTCACTATTTCCACTTACCCCTTCTCAACCGCATAAGATTTCCATAATATAATATTGTTATTTATCTATTAGATAAATCGACTCAAAATAGATTTCATGTAATGAAAAATAGATTTCATGTAATGAAAAATAGATTTCATGTAATAGTTTATCTTTCTTGCCGTCGCCTCCACTTCCCTAAGACAGCGGAGACCGAGCAGTAAAAAAAGCGCAATATTCAGCAAGAGAAACAGTGCCAAAAGGTGTTCTACGAATCCACAGAAACTAACAAAAAGTTTTCCTACCATGACAAAGTAAAGTTCGTTGGTGGATCTTAGAGAAGAAATATATTGAAGGTCGTCCAATCGGTCGATTAGATTCCACCAGCCATATTGGGCTAGGCGCATTTCGAACTGAATCAAACCTTTGACCAAAATTATAGAATCCCAGATTTTCTTTTTCCAAGGTGGCAAAAAATGCCCCATTAGAATTATTATTGTCACCAATATTAATATTGAAAAGAAAATTACAGAATTGCTTATCTGCATATTGCTTATCTGCATACATAACCGGGCTAGAGTAACTAGTCGAAACATTGTTAACATAAGATTATCCCTCCCTTGGGTTTATTGAGTTTTAGAATGATGGAAATCTTTTTACGTTGAGTATAGATATAGAAGAGTATCGATATAGAAAGATATCGAATAAGACAGTTCGTAGAATTTCCCCTCACTATTTCCACTTACCCCTTCTCAACCGCATAAGATTTCCATAATATTGTTATTTATCTATTAGATAATTATTTATCTATTAGATAAATCGACTCAAAATAGATTTCATGTAATGAAAAATAGATTTCATGTAATAGTTTATCTTTCTTGCCGTCGCCTCCACTTCCCAGCGGAGACCGAGCAGTAAAAAAAGCGCAATATTCAGCAAGAGAAACAGTGCCAAAAGGTGTTCTACGAATCCACAGAAACTAACCAAAAGTTTTCCTACCATGACAAAGTAAAGTTCGTTGGTGGATCTTAGAGAAGAAATATATTGAAGGTCGCCCAAGCGGTCGATTACATTCCACCAGCCATATTGGGCTAGGCGCATTTCGAACTGAATCAAACCTTTGACCCACCCGAGTTTCCAAAGTCGCCAAAAATTCCCTTTTTTCATCCTTTATTTATTAATTTATTTATTAGTTGTTATATTTTATTTAATTTATTAGTTGTTATTAGTAAGTATAGCACAAGAGAACAAATGAATTGCCATTACAAAGAAATATAGAAAAACAAGGAAATAACGAATATAAAAGAAATAACGAATATAAAATATTAAAATATTGCGACTTATGATAAAAAATTGATAAAAAATTATGTTATGATAAAAAATTATGATAAAAAAAATCTTTTCTTTTCTTTTCTTTATTTTTGTTTCTTTTTTATGATGAAAAAAGGGAATTTTTGGCGACTTTGGAAACTCGGGTGGGTCAAAGGTTTGATTCAGTTCGAAATGCGCCTAGCCCAATATGGCTGGTGGAATGTAATCGACCGCTTGGGCGACCTTCAATATATTTCTTCTCTAAGATCCACCAACGAACTTTACTTTGTCATGGTAGGAAAACTTTTGGTTAGTTTCTGTGGATTCGTAGAACACCTTTTGGCACTGTTTCTCTTGCTGAATATTGCGCTTTTTTTACTGCTCGGTCTCCGCTGGGAAGTGGAGGCGACGGCAAGAAAGATAAACTATTACATGAAATCTATTTTTCATTACATGAAATCTATTTTGAGTCGATTTATCTAATAGATAAATAATTATCTAATAGATAAATAACAATATTATGGAAATCTTATGCGGTTGAGAAGGGGTAAGTGGAAATAGTGAGGGGAAATTCTACGAACTGTCTTATTCGATATCTTTCTATATCGATACTCTTCTATATCTATACTCAACGTAAAAAGATTTCCATCATTCTAAAACTCAATAAACCCAAGGGAGGGATAATCTTATGTTAACAATGTTTCGACTAGTTACTCTAGCCCGGTTATGTATGCAGATAAGCAATATGCAGATAAGCAATTCTGTAATTTTCTTTTCAATATTAATATTGGTGACAATAATAATTCTAATGGGGCATTTTTTGCCACCTTGGAAAAAGAAAATCTGGGATTCTATAATTTTGGTCAAAGGTTTGATTCAGTTCGAAATGCGCCTAGCCCAATATGGCTGGTGGAATCTAATCGACCGATTGGACGACCTTCAATATATTTCTTCTCTAAGATCCACCAACGAACTTTACTTTGTCATGGTAGGAAAACTTTTTGTTAGTTTCTGTGGATTCGTAGAACACCTTTTGGCACTGTTTCTCTTGCTGAATATTGCGCTTTTTTTACTGCTCGGTCTCCGCTGTCTTAGGGAAGTGGAGGCGACGGCAAGAAAGATAAACTATTACATGAAATCTATTTTTCATTACATGAAATCTATTTTTCATTACATGAAATCTATTTTGAGTCGATTTATCTAATAGATAAATAACAATATTATATTATGGAAATCTTATGCGGTTGAGAAGGGGTAAGTGGAAATAGTGAGGGGAAATTCTACGAACTGTCTTATTCGATATCTTTCTATATCGATACTCTTCTATATCTATACTCAACGTAAAAAGATTTCCATCATTCTAAAACTCAATAAACCCAAGGGAGGGATAATCTTATGTTAACAATGTTTCGACTAGTTACTCTAGCCCGGTTATGTATGCAGATAAGCAATTCTGTTGTTGTGGCCGGACTCTTTTATGGATTTCTGACTGCAGGGACCATAGGGCCCTCATATCTCTTGCTTCTCCGAGCTCGGGTTATGGAAGAAGGAAGCGAGAAGGATGTATCCGCAACAACTGGTTTTCTGATGGGGCAGCTTATCATGTTCATATCGATCTATTATGCACCTCTCCATCTAGCATTGGGTACACCTCATACAATAACTATCCTAAGTCTACTCTATTTTTTGGTTTATTTCTGTTGGCGCAATGACAAAGAATTTTTTGATTCGGTAACGACCACTAGAAATGCAATGCGTAATTTATACACTCAATATGTATTCCTTACTAATATCATTTTTCCACTATTCAACCATTTCGTTTTGCCGAGTTCGACCTTACCCCGAGTAATCAGTATTTATATGTTTCGATGCAACAACAAGATGTTATTTTTAACAAGTAGTTTTGTTGGTTGGTTCATTGGTCACATTTTGTGCATGAAAGGTTTTGAGTTGGTATTGTTCTGGATACGACAAAATCGTTCTATTAGATTGAATAGTTACCGTATGGCAGACTTTCGAAATTCTCTGGAGCGAATCTTCACCATTCTATTATTTCTCTCCTGTGTCTACTATTTAGGCAGAATTCCGTCACTTAATAGGACCGAGGATAAAAAAAAGAAAAAAAAAAAAACCTCGGCAACGGTAGAAAGGGGCCAAAGTGCGGACGAAACAGATATAGAAATAGACACAACTTCCAAACAGGGACAAGAAAGATCCGCCGAGGCAGACCTTTCCCTTTTTTCGGAAGATTCGAACAACCTAGATGAAAAACTGAAAGAAAAGAAAGGCTTCTTCAGTTCAGAAATGCCTCTTGTAACTTTTCTTTTCGACTATAACCGATGGAATCGACCATTGCGATATATAAAAAGTGATGGATTTCAAAAGGCTCTAAGAACTGAAATGTCAGACTATTTTTTTTATACATGCCGAAGTGATGGAAAACAAAGAATCTCTTTTACATATCCACCAAGTTTGTCAACCTTTTTTGAAATGATAGAAAGAAAGGGGTTTTTGTACCTACCAGAAAAACTCCCCTCTGAGGAATTGGATAATCATTGGATTTATACCAATGAACAAAAAAGAGCTAGTCTGAGCAACGACCTTTTCCATCGAATTGACGCTCTAAAAAGGGGATCTCTTGATTTGGATGTACTCGAAAAAAGGACTCGATTATGTAATGATGAGACTGCACAAGAATGCTTGCCTAAAAGGTACGATTCTTTTTTGAATGGGCCCTTTCGCGGAACAACCTCGAAATTACCTCCAAGCGTTAAGAAGGAAAATGAGAAGGAAAAGGAAAATAAGAAGAAAAAGGCAAATAAGAAGGAAAATGAGAAGGAAAATGATTATTTAATTACCCCTGCGGGGGATTCTAACGAAAAAATGTGGATAAACAAGTTTCATGGTACCCTTTTCCCCGATTACCAAGAATTTGAACAAAAACTAGATACATTTGAGGCACAATCAGTATTTTCAGACCAAGGAAAAATGGATTCGGAAAATCAAGTGCAATATTTATTCGGTGCAAGTACAACTGAACCAAAGGACCAAACAATTCAAAAAACCATAAAGGAGCGACTTGACCTAAACGAAATTGTGAAAAAGGTTCCTCGATGGAAATATCAATTGCTTGACGATTCGCAGAAAATGACCCTGGAGGAAGAAGACCCAGACTGGTCTCAGATTATTTCAAGAACCTTCAAAAATGTATTTATTTTTGATTGGAAGGACTATTATACGAAGCGGGGGAAGGCAGAGGAATATGATGATAAGGATAAGGATACTACGGATATTTTAATACGTTATTCGAAACAATCAGATTTTAATCGAGATTTAATCAAAGGCTCCGTACGCGCTCAAAGACGTAAAACAGTTACTTGGAAACTATTTCAAACAAATCTGCATTCCCCACTTTTTTTGGACAGAATAGACACAATTTTCTCCCCAATGCTGAAAATTCTGAAAATTCTGAATCCAATCTTTATGAATCCAATCTTTAGGATCTTTAGGAATTGGATAGGAAAAGGCGCGGAAGTGCAAATTTGGGAGTACGAGGAAGACGAGGCACAAGAAGGAGAGGACAAGGCGCAAGAAAGGGGGGTCGAAGCACAAGAAAGGGAGGACGGGCCAGAGGACGAAGCTGAAAAAAGGGAGAACGCGGAGGAGGAGCGACTAGAAATAGCAGAACTGTGGGATAGGACTCCGTATGCGCACGCAGTAAGGGGGTATTTATTACTAGCTCACTCAATTCTTAGAAAATATATTGTATTACCCTCATTGATTATAGCCAAAAACTTCAGCCTTTTTGTATTATTTCCATTTCAATTCCCCCAACAATTCCCCGAGTGGTACAAAGATTGGGACGAAGATTGGAAGGCGTGGGGCAGAGAAATTCATGTTAACTGTACTCACAATGGTGTTACAATATCCGAAACAGAATTTCCGCAAAATTGGTTAACAGACGGTATGCAGATAAAAATCCTCTTCCCTTTCCGTCTTCGGTACAGTTTTCAACTAGGACCCCATCAGAAACGGAAAGAGCCAATGCAACAGAAAAGAAAAAAAGCAAAATCTTCTTTTTTAACAACCTGGGGAATGGAAACGGAAAGGCCTTTTGGTGCTACCCGAGAAGAACCTCATCCTCTTGAACCTATTTATAAAGAATTTGAAAAACGAATTAGAGAAGCGAAAAAAAAAAGTTTTCAATTGTTAACAAAAAAGGAAAAATGGATTCTAGATCCGTTTATCAAAATCAAACAACTTGAAAAAGGAAATCTAAATAACAAGTTTGGAGTGGGGGAAGGGTATGAATTGAATGAAACTCAAAAAAAGAAAAATTTTCTAATAAGGAATCAGATTTTTGATGAATCGTCTAGTCGAATTCAATCGATGGCTTGGACAAAATCTTCACTTACAGAACAAAAAATACAGGATCTGTCTGATAGGACAAGTACAATTAGAAATCAAATTGAAAAAATAACAAACGACAAGAAAACCAAATTTTTAATACCCGATAGAAATATTAGTCCTAGCGAGGCGAGTTTTGCTAAGAAAAGAGTAGACTCCTCAAAAAACCTTTGGCAAATAGTAAAAAGAAGAAATGTGAGATTAATACGGAAAGGTCGCGTTTTTTTGGTATTGTTCATTGAAAGTCTTTTTTCTCAAATTCTCATTCATATTTCGAACCATATTGTCGAAATGTGTCTTGAATTACTTCAATTAAAACAAAGAATTCTTGATACATACAGTTACTTTAAGCAAAATACATACAGTTACTTTAAGCAAACAAATCACGAAGGAATTGATGAAAATCCAATGAATTGGATTTTGACTATAAAAAAGAAGTTTTCTAATATTGGTAATAAAAATTCAAAGACTTTTTGTGAGATAGTTTCCTTGTCACAAGCATATGTATTTTACAAATTATCACAAAGACCTGGTATTTACAAATATCCCTTGAAATTTGTCCTTCAATATTCTCGAACATCTGTTTTTCTTAAAGAGAGAATAAAGAATTTTTTTGGAACACAAGGAATATTTCATTTCAAATCAAGGCATAAAGAACATGGAAATGCAGAATTGACTGAATGGAAAAACTGGTTAAGTAGCCACTATCAATATGATTTATCTCAGACTAGCTTGTCTAAATTTATGTCCCAAAAGTGGCGAAATCGGATCAATCAAAGTCGTAAGATTCAAAATCTAGATACACCAAGTTTGGATTCATATGAAAAAAACCAATTAATTCTTTTTGAGAAACAAAAAAAAAAAAGAGCTTCATTATCGGTTAAAACAAAAACCGAGAAATTAAAAAAACATTACAAATATAATCTTTTATCACATAAATATATTAATTATGGAGAACGAAAGGATTTTTCTATTTATGGATTGCCATTACAAGGAAATGAAGGTCACGGTATTTCCTCGAAGTACATCACGTATAAACCTGATTTTTTTTCTATCCGGAGATATAGTAGAAAAAATTCGGATAGAAAATATTTGGATTGGCAAATCATCTGTTTTCTAAAGACGAGACATATTGAGACCTGGATCAATAAAAAAACTAAGATTGCGACTCATTATTCTCCAATAATTAATACAATTGATAAAAAAGATCTTTTTTATTATGTGATTCATAAACAAGTCAAGTCATCCCAAAACAAAAATGAATCCCAAAACAAAAATGAATCCCAAAACAAAAATGAATCCCAAAACAAAAATAAAATAAAAAACCATCCTTTTGACTGGATGGGAATGAATAAAGCAAGACTAACTCAAACTCAGCGCAGTAAGAAATCGATTTATGAAAAATATAGGATGAACCCGTGGATCATACCAATCAAATTACTTCTTTTCGAGTTTAATAACAATCAAAACATCCGTGATAGTCGTGAAAAAAAAAATACCAAAAAAGAAAATACCAAAAAAGAAAAAGAAAAAAAGGATCTTGAATTAGAGAATCAAGAAAAAAAAAAATTAGAGAATCAAGAAGAAAACAAATCGCCTGGCCAAGAAAATCCTAGATTAAATCGACCAACCCAAGGGAAGACTAATCAACCAAATCAACAACAAGATGTTAAACAAGAGTCTGGCGCATCAGACATTGAAAAAGATAAAAAGCAGAAAACGCAAGGGACGAAGAAGTGGAAACCACTAACCGACCTAGACATCTTCCTGCAAAAGAAAAGTTACATGGGTTTTCAGTTGACATGGACCAATCTTTTTGAGGAAAATGTAATCACTGTTATCAATATCTCTAGTTTCCTGCTTAGGATGAGAGATCCAAGGGAACTGGCTATATCCTTTTTTCGAAGAAAAGAAATGCCTCTGTCGATTCTAAAGTATGAGAAACCTAAACTGACTCTGGAAAGTGAATCTGAACTGACTCTGGAAAGTGAACCTGAACTGACTCTGGAAAGTGAACTTAAACCTACTCTGGAAAGTGAACTTAAACCTACTCTGGAAAGTGAACTTAAACCTACTCTGGAAAGTGAACTTAAACCTACTCTGGAAAGTGAACTTAAACCTACTCTGGAAAGTGAACTTAAGCTTACTCTGGAAAGTGAACTTAAACCTACTCTGGAAAGTGAACTTAAGCTTACTCTGGAAAGTGAACCTGCACCTCCAATTCTATTTCCTAAAGCACTAAACAGTGGAGAAATAGTAATCAAACTAGTTCGTATACCTAAAAAATGGGATGGTCCATTAATTATGTATCAAACCATAGCTCTTTCATTGATCTATAAGAATAAACACCCAATTACTATTAATAGAAAAACGAATCGAAAATGCCAAGAAAAACAAAATGTTGATAGGAATAATTTTTCTGAATTCATTACAAAAACAAAAGAGGAAAAGATGGTTGGTAATATAGATGAAAATAGTTATGATTTGCTTGTTCCTGAAAACATTTCATCTCCTAGACGTCGTAGAGAATTGCGAATTCTAATTTGTTTAAATTGCGGGAAGGGAAATCTAGATATTGTGGGTAAAAAGAAAGTATTTTGCAACGAGAACAACGTAAGGAACTGTAGTCCACTTTTAACTAATAGTAAGCATCTTGATATAGATACAACTCAATTCATGAAATTGAAAGTTTTTCTTTGGCCAAATTACCGATTAGAAGATTTAGCTTGTATGAATCGCTATTGGTTTGATACTAGTAATGGTAGCCGTTTCAGTATGTTAAGGATACAGATGTATCCACGCTTGAGAATTGGTTGATAATTTACTTATCAATCGAAGCAAATCCCAGCGAGTTCTTTACAAGACCTAGACCTGCACTTGATCACAATAGCTGGAAATTCGGGTACAAGATACAGCTTCCTCCGAACACATACATAAGATCTCTTCTTATGTATGTGGAACCATGAGCTTGAGAGTCAATTGGGTATTGATTGGTTATCTATCTCATCTCAAGTGTCTACTAACATCCAAGAATTCCTTCATTTTTATTTCTATTTTTTTCTTTTTTATCAATATCAATACTTTCAAACTGAAACTGAAAATAAAATATTTTATTGGGATATTATTCTATTTGTAGAGTCTAGGGTCAAGGGGCACACCCTTGCCTTCTTTGTCTATTAGTTCCCAGTTCTTTCAGAGCGGAGTAGAGCAGCTTGGTAGCTCGCAAGGCTCATAACCTTGGGGTCACGGTACCGTTATTCTATAATTCGAACGATCGAGTAATTACGTAATAAAGTCCATATTGAATAGTTGCAACTTCCCTCTGGCGCGATTTTCTGTTGCCATTAAGAGATATTGATAGAGTATAAATATCATATAAATATCATTTAGTTCAGCCTTAATTTAGGTTTATTCTTTCATACTCGAAATTTAGTTCAGCCTTAATTTAGGTTTATTCTTTCATACTAGAAGAATAAATATACAAAGGAACCTTCATACCCTACCAATTCCCATGCAATTCTCAACGTTACTCAAGCTAGTTGTTCTGGGTGTGGCTCTGCCCCTATGCTCGTGGAGAGGCGCTCGTCTTTGGAGGAGTTTCTCTTCCCAAAAAGCAAGCCACAGCACCACTTCGACCATGCCTTCTGAAAAAAAAGCAGGAACTAAAGACTCTAAGAAAAAAGCCCTCCTTGAGGGCGTAGAATCTCAGGAACTCTTTCGGATTGCCGAAGAGGACCAAACAAGGGATAATGATAATGGGGCGGAATATCGGGACTGCAACTGGTCCCAATGTTTGATTGATGAACTCAACGATCTGATTGAGGGCAGCGAGAAGATAAGTAGAATTATTGAGACGAGAGTGGATACCATGCGACGTTTGGGGATCGGAGAAGCTCACCTGGAGAGTGACTATAATGCGCTCGAAAGAGAACGCTATTTCCGGGAAACCACAATGGCGGAGATTGATCGCACACTCCTCGATATTGTAACGAAATATCCAGAGATCAAAATGACACATATAGAAAACCGAGCATCGACCTCCAATTTGGGGGAATCGGTTTCCCTCTTGTGCTCGGACGAACTATTATACTTGCAACGCAAACACATGCGCGCAATCAAAAAAGCACGGGCTGAAAGTGCGAAGCGTGCGCTCCATGAGCGGCGTATTCTGAAGCGGTTCCTCGCAAGCTCCTCAAGAGCTCCGAGGATTCCGGAAAGTAGTACGAATACTCCGGACAGTGCTTCGAATTCCGGAAATCTGCGGATTTCATCTGGAACGGAAGACTCCGACTCCGGCCCGGACTAAAATTTGGATGGACTATAAATTGCTCCACTTTTTCTGGCACTCTATTATCTACTTATACTAGATAATAGATATACTTCTCATAAGAGATCTTTCTAACAGGTAAAAATGGAAACTCGAGGTATTCCTTCTATGACAACTTTCAACTTACCCTCTCTTTTTGTACCTTTAGTGGGCCTAGTAGTTCCGGCAATTGCAATGGCGTCTTTATCTCTTCATCTTCAAAAGAACAAGATTCTCTAGATCCGATAGAAGCAAATCCCATCGAGGTCTTTCAAGACCTGCACTTGATCACAATAGCTGGAAATTAGGGTACAAGATACAGCTTCCTCCGAACACATACATAAGATCTCTTTCTTATGTATGTGGAACCGTGAGCTGTGGATCAATGCATTCAGTGCATTTTCAGTAGAGCTAGTTTCCATTTCAAATCGATCCGCGGATGTCTGAAACCGAAACACAAGGATCTCTATTTATGGAAATTTACATAGTGAAATCCGATGAAGCAGATGCTTTTTTTCGATCTTATCTAATCAATTGGATGACTGATTCCGCAAGGTTCCAATAATATAATAATGGGGCTATGAGAGTTACTTTAGATAGAGTTGTGGAATATGTTACAAGATACAGTTTCCTCCGAACACATACATAAGAGCTTTTCTCTTTCTTATGTATGTGGAACTGTGATCTGTGGATATGGGTTTCGCGGTTTTGTGGGTGGAGAATTATACGTTACTATGCATAGACGAATCCAATTTCAAATTGGATTGATTATTAATTAATTAAATCAACATTAGTGTGTATTGTATCCTAAATGAAAATGAATGTCATTATTTTTATTGATTGGTCAAATCGATATCTGTAATCTGTAGAAACTAAAAAAAAAATAAGGAAGGGAGGGAGAAGGACTCTTTTTATGGTAAAAAGTACATTCATTTCAGTTATTTCGCAAGAAGAAAACAAGGGGTCTGTTGAATTTCAAGTATTCAGTTTCACCAATAAACTAAAGAAAGTAACTTCACATTTGAAATTACACAAAAAAGATTATTTATCTCAGAGAGGTCTACAGAAAACTCTGGGAAAACGTCAACGGTTGCTAACCTATTTGTCAAATAAAAATAGAGTACGTTATAAAGAATTAATAGATCAGTTGGATATTCGGGAGTTAAAAACTCGTTAAGTTAAGTGATAAGTTAATTGGAAGAGCCCTTGTAGCATTATTTGATTTTTCAGAGCTCGAATTTTGATGAACTCTATTTCGTTTTCAGCAATTCATAGAATACTGATCCTGAATCGGGGAAAACGCATATGAATGTACCGACTACAAAAAAAGACCTCATGATAGTCAATATGGGTCCTCACCACCCATCAATGCATGGCGTTCTTCGCCTCATCATTACTCTCGACGGTGAAAATGTTATTTACTGTGAACCTATATTGGGTTATTTACACAGAGGGATGGAAAAAATTGCGGAAAACCGAACAATTATACAATATCTACCTTATGTAACACGTTGGGATTATTTAGCGACTATGTTTACAGAGGCAATAACAGTAAACGCCCCAGAACGTTTGGGAAATATTCAAGTACCTAAAAGAGCTAGCTATATCAGAGTCATTATGTTGGAATTGAGTCGGATAGCTTCTCATCTGTTATGGCTCGGCCCTTTTATGGCAGATATTGGTGGGCAGACGCCTTTCTTCTATATTTTCAGAGAGAGAGAATTGATATATGATCTATTCGAAGCTGCCACAGGTATGCGACTGATGCATAATTTTTTTCGTATCGGAGGAATCGCTGCTGATTTACCTCATGGTTGGGTAGATAAATGTTTGGATTTCTGTGAGTATTTTTTAACAGGAATTGCTGAATATCAAAAGCTTATTACGCGGAATCCTATTTTTTTGGGCCGAGTTGAAGGAGTGGGCATTATTAGTGGGGAGGAAGCCATAAATTGGGGTTTATCTGGGCCAATGCTACGGGCTTCCGGACTCCAATGGGATCTTCGTAAAATTGATCATTATGAGTGTTATGATGAATTTGATTGGGAAGTACAATGGCAAAAAGAGGGGGATTCATTAGCCCGTTATTTCGTCCGAATCAGTGAAATGATGGAATCCATAAAAATGATTCAACAAGCTCTAGAAGGACTTCCTGGGGGGCCCTATGAGAATTTAGAAGTCCGGCGCTTTGGCAGAGAAAGGGATTCAGAGTGGAATGATTTTGAATATCGATTCATTAGTAAAAAACCATCTCCGGCTTTTGAATTGTTGAAACAAGAGCTTTATATGAGAGTGGAGGCTCCAAAGGGAGAATTGGGAATTTTTCTGATAGGGGATCAGAGTCTTTTTCCCTGGAGATGGAAAATTCGTCCACCGGGTTTTCTCAATTTGCAAATTCTTCCTCAGCTAGTTAAAAGAATGAAATTGGCGGATATTATGACGATACTAGGGAGTATAGATATCATTATGGGAGAAGTTGATCGTTGAAATGATAATTGATACAACGGAAGTACGGGCTATTAATTCTTTTTCTCGATTGGAATCCTTAAAAGAGGTGTATGGACTCACACGCTTGCTTGTACCTATTTTTATTCCTCTATTTGGAATCACAATAGGGATATTCATAATTGTGTGGTTAGAAAGAAAAATATCTGCAGGAGTACAACAACGTATAGGACCTGAATACGCAGGTCCTTTTGGAATTCTGCAAGCTCTAGCCGATGGGACAAAACTCCTTTTTAAAGAGGATCTTCTACCATCTAGAGGAGATATTCGTTTATTTAGTCTCGGACCGTCCATAGCAGTTATATCCATTTTACTAAGTTATTCAGTAATTCCTTTTAGCTACCGGCTTGTTCTAGCGGATCTCAGTATAGGTGTTTTTTTATGGATTGCTGTTTCAAGTATTGCTCCTTTTGGACTTCTTATGTCAGGATATGGTTCGAATAATAAATATTCCTTTTTAGGTGGTCTACGAGCTGCTGCTCAATCGATTAGTTATGAAATACCATTAACTCCATGTGTTTTATCCATATCTCTACGTGCGATTCGTTTGGACATGAGCTGTTACCTATTTCTTTGATTTCTAGGAAAGAAAGAAGTGAAATGGATTGAGTAGATATCTTCATTTTTTGATTCATCATTCCGGATAATGAACTCAATCAGATAAGTTCTATGAGTGAAACAAAACAGCTTATAAATTTGCAGTAAAAAGATGAAGTCTCATTCCCTATGTGCGAGAGTTAAGCATCCATAAGCATAATAAATTACCCCAAGATTAGTTGATTAGCAATCAGGGTTTGACGCGGTTAGAAAAGAGCAACTATATGGAGTTTTCACTATTGTCTGTCATAACGGGGTTTTGGCAAAAATGAGTGGGCGGTTAGGAATACTAAGGTACATAATGGATTCGTAATGGAGATAATCTAAGTTACCTAAATAGGTCTCTCCGCATAAAAGGAATTGGGGTGGGGGCTTTAAGTTAGTAGAAACGATCAAGCAGTACTTCCCCAGGATCCCGATCCTGAGTATGCTCCTACCCATTGGTTAAAGAAATGGCTATCAGAAACGAAGTAACCTTTTTTTAGAGCTTCCTTGTCTTTTTCTATGAAATGTGAAAGAAGAACCGGAACGAAAGAAATATGCAATAGAAAAGAAAAATACGAAATATTTGATCTATATCATACAGAGAGAATTATTCTCATGATTCCTGAACTAATGTAATGCCTAATCTTTTTTCGTAATCGAAAAAAGGTCGCAATTGATACAATGAGTATTTTCTTTTTATTGAAGGATTAAGGTATTACGGAACTAAGCGAAATTACATTTTTTGAAATTCGAAATATACATTAGAAATAGAAAGGGTGAGATCAATTCAGAAGCATCTTTTTGTTATTATAGCCGACAGAATTGGATTGGTATAATGTGGGACTCTTCGATCCATCTTTCCTCTATCTACTCAACTACTATATCGAGAGAATAACGAGCCCGTCCTTAGATTTTTTTATGACGACCACTGAGGAGCCGTATGAGGTGAAAGTCTCATGTACGGTTCTGCAATAGCGATGGCAGCAGTGATGTTATCACCGACTATGATTATCTAACAGTTCAAGTACAGTTGAAATAGTTGAGGCACAGTCCAAATATGGTTTTTGGGGTTGGAATCTGTGGCGTCAACCTATAGGATTTACGGTTTTTCTAATTTCTTCCCTAGCCGAATGTGAAAGATTACCCTTTGATTTACCAGAAGCGGAGGAAGAATTAGTAGCAGGTTATCAAACCGAATATTCGGGTATCAAATTTGGTTTATTTTACGTTGCTTCCTATCTAAATCTACTAGTCTCTTCATTATTTGTAACAGTTCTTTACTTGGGCGGTTGGAATCCCTCTATTCCGTTCCTATTCATTCCTCATTTTTTCCGAATAAATGAACTGAGTGGAGTCTTTGGAACAACAATTGGTATTTTCATTACATTAGCAAAAGCTTATTTGTTCCTGTTCATTTCTATCACAACAAGATGGACTTTGCCTAGGATGAGAATGGACCAATTATTAAATCTTGGGTGGAAATTTCTTTTACCTATTTCCCTCGGGAATCTCTTATTGACAACTTCTTTCCAACTCCTTTCGCTGTAAAGACATAAGACATTCATTGTATTTTTGATTCATAAGTTTTCTTAAACAAGAGAAAGAAAATGTCAATTATTCCTAGAGATTTACGATATGCTTCCTATGATAACTGGGTTCATGAATTATGGTCACCAAGCCGTAAGAGCTGCAAGGTATATCGGCCAAAGTTTCATAATTACCTTATCTCATACGAGTCGTTTACCTGTAACTATTCAATATCCCTATCAAAAATGGATTCCATCAGAGCGTTTCCGCGGTCGAATCCACTTTGAATTTGATAAATGCATTGCTTGTGAAGTATGTGTTCGTGTATGTCCTATAGATCTACCCACTGTTGATTGGAGATTGGAACCCGAAATTCGAAAGAAACGATTACTTAATTATAGTATTGATTTCGGAATATGTATATTTTGTGGTAATTGTGTCGAGTATTGTCCAACAAATTGTTTATCAATGACTGAGGAATATGAACTTTCTACTTATAATCGTCACGAATTGAATTATAATCAAATTGCCTTGGGTCGGTTACCAATGTCAGTAATTGGAGATTCCTTAATTCGAACCATTATGACTTCGACTCAAATCAAATAAAAAATGGGTAAACCGCTTGATTCAATTACCAATTACTCCAATTTCCGATTACTATTACTAAATACTAAAGGAGCAAATCTTCCATTCTGCTCGGCGAATAAGTAAAAGTCCTAGCTATTGATGTCAGATTCATTGCTCAGAATCATGTCTTGCAAAAATACATTATCCGTGATTTTTTCGAAATCTACATCTCTCTAAATTAAGAATATTTATTATATATCTAGAGAATTTCTATATCAACCCCCAATCTAGGATTGGATTCCATTCAGAGCATATCCTAAAAAGAGTCGGGTAACCTATTTTTTCCCGGTCTGGTCAAAAAGATCATGAACCATTTAAGCTTATTTCTCTATTATTTGCCATATAATGGATTTCACTGGACCAATACATGATTTTCTTTTAGTATTTTTGGGATCGGTTCTTCTATTAGGAGGTCTGGGAGTGGTATTACTTACCAATCCCATTTTTTCTGCCTTTTCCTTGGGGTTGGTTCTGGTTTGTATATCCCTATTCCATATTCCATCGAATTCCCATTTTGTAGCTGCTGCACAGCTCCTTATTTACGTAGGGGCCATAAATGTGTTAATCGTATTCGCTGTGATGTTCATGAATGATTCAGAATATTACAAGGATTTCGGTCTTTGGACCGTTGGAGAAGGAGTCACTTCCCTGGTTTGTACAAGTCTTTTTGTTTCACTAATTACTACTGTCCCAGATACTTCATGGTACGGGATTATTTGGACTACAAGATCAAACCAGATTTTAGAGCAGGATTTTGTAAATAATGGTCAACAAATTGGGACTCATTTATCAACAGATTTTTTTCTTCCCTTTGAACTCATTTCTATAATTCTTTTAGTTGCCTTAATAGGTGCAATTGTTATGGCACGTCAGTAATAAAAAGAAGGAGTTCGAATGAAAGAGTTCTGTCCTCTCAAAAGACTTCCTTCTTATCACACCCATTTTCCTTCACTTCAATTCCATTTTTCATGTATAAAATAGAAATGGTTTTAGTTCACTCTATTCTAGTACCAATACCTTCCTTTGTTCTGCACTTGTGAGATTCTAGTCAATAAAATGGATTAAGGTGGAGTTTTTGTTCCTATTGAAAGCAAATAAATCCAGATTGATAAGGGGTTGGTCAATGATGCTTGAACATGAGCTTGTTTTGAGTGCCTATTTATTTTCTATCGGTATTTATGGATTGATCACAAGTCGAAATATGGTCAGAGCACTTATGTGTCTTGAGCTTATACTGAATGCGGTTAATTTGAATTTCGTAACATTTTCTGATTTCTTTGATAGTCGCCAATTAAAAGGAGACATTTTCGCGATTTTTGTGATAGCTATTGCAGGCGCTGAAGCCGCTATTGGACCTGCGATTGTTTCGTCAATTCATCGTAACAGAAAATCCACTCGTATCAATCAATCGAACTTGCTGAATAAATAGCGGTAATCATCTAAATACTGAATAGAATATTCACCAATTCAAATTGGTATGTACGATAGAAACAAACATAGGCCCATGTTTGCTAAAACGTAATAAATCAAAGTATCTTGGACCGCTATCATGAGCAGATCCAGAAGTAGATTGATTCGAAATCGATTCTGGTAAACCCTCGATTCGTCTGGTGTCTACCATATATGATTCCTTTATGATTTTACTAGATCGAAAATTTATGACGTTCAAAAAGTGGATAGATACCATGTCACATTCAGTAAAGATTTATGATACATGTATAGGGTGTACTCAATGTGTGCGAGCCTGCCCCACAGATGTATTAGAAATGATACCTTGGGACGGATGTAAAGCTAAGCAAATTGCTTCTGCCCCAAGAACGGAAGACTGTGTAGGTTGTAAGAGGTGTGAATCCGCTTGTCCAACAGATTTCTTGAGTGTCCGGGTTTATTTATGGCATGAGACAACGCGAAGCATGGGGCTAGCTTATTGATACGTTCTAGAAAACTCTACTTGAACCCATTTTTTTCTCCTTACCGACAAAAACCCGTACTCGATCAAATTATTTCGAGCACGGGTTTTTTGGTCAAAGTGTATCTTGTCTTTACCACGAATTCTTTTCCTTGGTTAACAATAATTGTGATTTTGCCGATATCCGCGGGTTCTTCCATTTTCTTTTTTCCTCATAGGGGAAATAAGATGATTCGGTGGTATACTCTATCTATATGCGCAATCGATCTACTTCTAACGACCTATGCATTCTGTTATCATTTCCAATTTGACGATCCCTTAATCCAATTAGAACAGGATTTTAGATGGATCCATTTTTTGGATTTTCACTGGAGACTCGGAATCGATGGACTTTCCATCGGACCCGTTTTACTGACGGGATTCATCACTACTTTAGCGACTTTAGCGGCTCGGCCAGTGACTCGGGATTCACGATTGTTCCATTTCCTGATGTTAGCAATGTACAGCGGCCAAATAGGATCATTTTCTTCTCGAGATCTTTTACTTTTTTTTATCATGTGGGAGTTCGAATTAATTCCTGTTTACCTACTTCTATCCATGTGGGGAGGAAAGAAACGTTTGTACTCAGCTACAAAGTTTCTTTTGTACACTGCGGGGGGTTCTGTTTTTCTATTAATGGGAGTTCTGGGCATGGGTTTCTATGGTTCCAACGAAGCAACCTTACATTTTGAAACCTCAGCGAATCAATCGTATCCGGTGGCATTGGAAATACTATTCTATTTTGGATTTCTTATTACTTATGCTGTCAAATCACCGATTATACCCTTACATACATGGTTACCAGATACCCATGGGGAGGCACATTACAGTACGTGTATGCTTCTAGCCGGAATCTTATTAAAAATGGGAGCGTATGGATTGGTTCGGATCAATATGGAATTCTTACCCCACGCTCATTCTATATTTTCTCCCTGGTTGATGATAATAGGTACAGTTCAAATAATCTATGCAGCTTCAACATCTCCTGGCCAACGCAATTTAAAAAAGAGAATAGCCTATTCTTCTGTATCTCATATGGGTTTTACAATTATAGGAATTGGTTCGATAACCGATACAGGACTAAATGGAGCCATTTTACAAATCATTTCTCACGGATTTATTGGTGGTGCGCTTTTTTTCTTGGCAGGAACGAGTTACGATAGAATACGTCTTGTTTATCTCGACGAAATGGGCGGAATAGCTATCCCAATGCCTAAAATATTTACAATGTTCAGTAGCTTCTCGATGGCTTCTCTTGCATTGCCGGGAATGAGTGGTTTTGTTGCCGAATTGGTAGTCTTTTTTGGAGTAATTACCAGTCCAAAATCTCTTTTAATGCCAAAAATACTCATTACTTTTGGAATGGCAATTGGAATGATAGTAACTCCTATTTATTCATTATCTATGTCACGCCAGATGTTCTATGGATACAAGCAATTTCCCGCCCCAAACTCTTCTTTTTTGGATTCTGGACCACGAGAACTTTTTGTTTCGATCTGTATCTTTCTACCCGTAATAGGGATTGGTATTTATCCGGATTTCCTTCTCTCACTATCCGTTGACAAGGTAGAAGCTATCCTATCGAATTACTTTTATTCGATAAGATAGTTTTCATGAATAAGATAGAAAATAATGCTATGATTTCAAAAACCATTCGCTGGACAATGAAAAAAAAGAAGTCTTCTTTTTCCTTATCTTAAGGAAAAAGAAAATGAAGTCCATTCGAATCAGATACGTTTGGAGTTTTTGAGAACCATTTGCATCCAGTAGTGATTCAAATGGTTCTAAAAAACTCACACAAACTTCAGACTATGTTCCTCTAGATTGGGTCGCTTCTTCAATTCGATGTTAATGTGAATGAGCCATAACTATGTAATCCTATTCCTAATAGATTGACCCCAAAATAACATAGCCAAATTATAAGAAATCCAAGAGAAGCCACAATTGCGGAATTCGTGCCTTGAACATTTTGATTTGTTCTCATATGTAAATAAATTGCAAATAGGGTCCAAGTAATAAATGCCCAAGTTTCCTTGGGATCCCAATTCCAATATGACCCCCATGCCTCATTAGCCCATACCGCGCCCGAAAGAATACCTATGGTTAAAAAGAGAAACCCTAGACTAATGACACGATAACTCCAACGATCCAATTGCTGAATCAACTGATACATGTGATAATTTCTAAATGAAAGAAAAAAAGTGTTTCGTAAAACACTGCCTCTTTCATTTGCGTATTGGATCTCATCAAAAACAAATGACCCTGTTAATAAATGATTTCTTTTGCCAAAAATATCTATGCGTGTTCGAAATGTAATGACTAGAAGCGCTACTGAGAATAACGAGCCGCATAAAAGAGCTGCATAGCTCAATACCATCATACTTACGTGCATCATTAACCACTGAGATTGGAGAGCAGGTACTAATATTGTGGATTGATGCATTTCTGATAAAAGACCAGAAGTAACAAAGCCTTGAGTCAAAATAGTACTTGGCGCGGTTATTGCGCTTAAATGGGTTTTTTGATTCCTAAAATGTGGAACCATATGAATAATGGAAAAACCCCACGAAAGAAACATTACTGATTCATATAAATCACTTAAGGGGAAATGTCCCGAAGAAATCCAACGAGTAACTAACAATCCTGTTATACAGAAAAAGGTAGCTATCATGCCTTTTTCTGACGAATTAGAGAGTCCTAGCGTTTCGTAGACTAATAATAAGGTTAGTAAATAAATACTAATTACAATTGAAACGATCGAAAAAGAAATGTGAGTGAATATATGTTGTAAAGTCGAGAATATCATAAAAAAATCCTAAAATAAAAAAGAAAAGAGGGATCCTTCAAGACTGGAATGGAAATAAGGAATTCCATTCATTATTCATTATAATGATTTATTGTATCTCTTTTCGAAGATGCCGCCACTCGGACTCGAACCGAGATGCTCTAGCACTGCTTCCTAAGAGCAGCGTGTCTACCGATTTCACCATGGCGGCTTACTCAAAAACATAATAGCCCATCCATATTCAATCGTCGAGATTCTAAGGAGTCAATTCAATCAAATCTTTTTTAGGGAATCTGACAATCAATGAAAAAACACTCGTTTCAATTACTAATTGAACATTCAACAATCATTCGTATTGTGGGATCGTAGGGTGTTAGGTTTCACTTTCACAAAGAGCTTTCCATTGGTTTCACTTCGCCTGGCATGGAAATGCAGCAGTTGGAACTAGATAGTTCTGTCCTCTATCCAGGCATAGAACTAAAAGGTTTCAATCTTTCTCGGAATTTTAGCGTACTTCAAAAAAAAATTCTATATTTCTAAAGAAAAGAAAGCTCTCAAGATCTATATTCTATATATAGATATAGATCTTGATGGATTCCACAGCCCAAATATAGGACCCTTATTTGGACTACATATTAGGAATACATAATCCAAAAAAATCCTTCCTAAAGGAAAAAGAAGACTTTTCTTTTCGTTAGTGGATTATGAAAAGTGAATCGATGAGGAAAATGACAACCCCCATCTCACAAATTAGAAAAACCTACTAAAAAGAAAGCGAAAACTTTGTATCTTGTCCTTCACTACTTCGTCAAAAAATGGAGAATACAGTAAGCAGAGGACTTCTTATTCTGCATACCGCAATAACCAGTCCCGTCTCGTATTGATCCGTTGAAAAGAAAAATATGAGTTAATGGAAATCCTTCATTTTAGACATAACAATTCAGGGAGTCATATTGATTCAGATTCTTCCAAGACTTGGTTCTTTTTTTTTTTGTCGTACAAAAAACTTTTTGAATTCCCGGTAGAAAGAGATTTCGCTAATGAAAATGCTTTTCTCGCTGCCCAATACCCCTTTTTTTTCCAAATATTTTTACGAATACGCTTTTTTGACAGAGAAGTACGTTTCTTTGGAACCGCCATTCAAAAATGAGGAGGTTGCTCATTGTTTAGAGTTGGATGTGAAAGACATGTATTGTTCGGATTATTATTCTTTTTATTTTATTCTATTTATTCTCTAAATGATACTTCCTTGATAACATACTAATGGATATACGCGTGCCTCGCATAGAATATTCCTAGGTAAAAAATGGGATAGGTTCTTTTTTAGGGGAACCTTTTTTACAACATACAATATCCGAAGAAAGAAGAATTCCTACTGATTGGTACCTTTCTATCCGAACCCTCATTCGAATCTATATCTATATCGTAAGAAAGGTTTTCGAATTCCCCCTAAATACTTAGTTCCACTATAGCTCGTCCGGGGTCGCCGGGGAGCTCGCGTCCTGCCCCGCAGCGCTGGATTCTCCTTCGCCTGGCGCAGTGAGCCGGTTTCTTCAACCTATTGAGACCAGTTATCCCTCCAAAAGCCACTGCAAAGGCGCTGGCCACTTTTCCCAACCAATTATCTCACATGGTACGTACCCCCTCCCTTTTCCCGGTCAGTCCCTACCTAGACAGTAGGAAACTTTCAAAATAACCGGGAATTCTGAATAGCTAACACATTTGTCTTAGAATATGCCGGGCGGATCCTGCCACGGAAGCCCGAAATCTTGTTCTTCGCCCGGCGCAATCAGTCGATTGCCTGAACCGGAAGGAGGGGCCGTCCGGTCCTCGTGGAGTCTCCTCAGGTTGATGGAACTTTGTCTCAAGTTAACTGCAGGGAGTTGACTGTTCCTGTGGATGTGGAGGGATGCAGTTCGACCCGTTCCGTTGTTTGGGGCCGGGGCCTCCACTAATACTAATCGGGACTTCCTTTCGTCTAAAATGGAAAGTTCTGCCGTTAACACGCAACAAGATTCATAGAATCCCCTAGCGACACCCTTTTCCAGTCGTAGGAATGAATTTAGGGGCTCTAGATCGCTGGAATCTTCCCCCTCAAGTGCGCGCTGGCGTCGTAACAGATCCTCGCCAGATTGTAACCGGCGAAACGATTCGTTGAAAAGTAACCAGTGTTTTGCTGACTCGAACCTTTTTCTTTGAATTAGAAAGTCTATCCGCTGAATTGCTTCAGCAGTATCCAAATTTCGAACCCAACGATCCCCATAAGTATGGCGATTATTCCAATAAGACCTTGGGATTGGTACACACCGACAGCAAAAGACCAAGACTCCGCCCCAGAAAGACCAAAAGACAAATTTCCACACTCCTAGGACAAACTCAGAAAACCATTTTCGCAAATTCAACGGACTCACGCAGAAACTAAACAATACGTGAACTCGCCGAAACCATTTGACGACCAAACTAATCTTCCACATTTAAGCCACCTCCCGTGGTTTTTTTTAATACAACTCTACCATTACCCGGCCAATCCCTAATTCGACCGGTAGGGATTCTACTTAGGAGTCATGAATACCTAAACAGATCTCTTTAGGCGGATTCATGATCGAATCATAGATTATAACTCGACTCAAGGGTTGATACCACCAAAACGGAATCAACCCATAATACTCACAGAGGAGAAGATCGCCCAGCTTTTCCTTTCATGGATCAAATCAGGTTTGATCTTCGTCTTGGAGCTTCACTTTTGCACTTTCCACAAGGGAAATCTGGAAGGACAAGCGTGGAATTTCTTTGGATAGCATGACACTCTTATGAGTGTTTATGGCTTTGTCTAACCACCCACGGAGTTGTTCGTTCTTTGGACCATTTTTAGGAATGGCGTTTCCCAAATTTCTACACTCCTAGGACAAACTCAGAAAACCATTTTCGCAAATTCAACGGACTCACGCAGAAACTAAAAAATACGTGAACTCGCCGAAACCATTTGACGACCAAACTAATCTTCCACATTCAAGCCACCTCCCGTGGTTTTTTTGACTTTTCGAATGGAAATCTTTTTACGTTGAGTATAGATATAGAAAGCTATAGAATAATACAGTTCGGAGAATGAGAAGTCCCGATATACACAATTGAACCACTCACTCTACAAGTAAACTCTACAAGTAGGCACGCTACCGTTTACATTCGGGTAATGATCCGATCGCGGCGCCATTTACAATCTACTCGCTAATTCGGTTAAAAGCAATTCCCAAGATGGATTTCAGACTATCTCCCAATTCTCATCTTTCAATTCGCAGCGCAGTGACAGTTAGTGAAGTAATAGGTATCGTAGAGTTTCCTCGAAGCCTAGGCAGCTTACTCCACGCAATCAGAATTAGTGAATTATCCCGAATAAACTAATACCCAGGTCTTCTTTTGATTGGGTCGAGTTATTGATGGATCCTATGACCCATATCAGAATCAAGTACGAGAATTCTTTTTACTTGTTCTATGAATCGAAATTCTTGTAAGAATTCATGGAATGATTGAAAATAGAAAATTCTAAAAATTCTATTTGAGTTCTTTCCTATTTTTCTTTTTTTATTTATTTGATTGTTCCTTCCGAAAGAGATAAGAGCTGGTGAATCGGAAACAATTCAATTACTCAATTACTAAGAATAGAAAAAACTTTGATTTTCTTATGGAACATACATATCAATATGCATGGATCATCCCTTTCGTTCCGCTTCCGGTTCCTCTAGCAATAGGAGTGGGACTTCTTCTTGTTCCAACGACAACAAAAAATCTGCGCCGCATGTGGGCTTTTCCTAGTGTTTTATTACTAAGTATAGTTATGCTTTTTTCGGCCGACCTGGCGATTCAGCAAATAAACGGGAGTTCTATTTATCAATATGTAGGGTCTTGGACCATCCATCATGATTTTTCCTTAGAGTTTGGCGACTTGATCGATCCACTGACTTCTATTATGTCAATATTAATTACTACTGTTGGAATCTTAGTTCTTATTTATAGTGACAATTATCTGTCTCATGATCAAGGATATTTGAGATTTTTTGCTTCTATGAGTTTTTCCAATGCTTCCATGTTGGGATTAGTTACGAGTTCTAATTTGATACAAATTTATATTTTTTGGGAATTAGTTGGAATGTGTTCCTATCTATTAATAGGTTTTTGGTTCACGCGACCAATTGCGTCAAATGCTTGTCAAAAAGCATTTGTAACTAATCGTGTGGGGGATTTTGGTTTATTATTAGGAACCTTAGGTCTTTATTGGATAACAGGTAGTTTCGAATTTCGAGACTTGTTCAAAATAGTCAATAACTTGATTGAGAATCATGGGATAAATTCTTTATTTCTGACTCTGTGTGCCGCCCTATTATTCCTCGGTGCAATTGCGAAATCGGCACAATTCCCCCTTCATGTATGGTTACCTGATGCCATGGAGGGACCCACTCCGATTTCGGCTCTTATACATGCTGCTACTATGGTAGCAGCGGGCATTTTTCTTGTAGGCCGGCTTCTACCTCTTTTCGCAGTTATACCGTACGTAATGAATCTCATTTCTTTGATAGGTATAATAACAGTACTCTTAGGAGCGACTTTGGCTCTGGCTCAAATAGACATTAAGAGAAGTTTAGCTTATTCTACAATGTCACAATTGGGTTATATTATGTTAGCTTTCGGTATGGGGTCTTATCAAGCTGCTTTATTTCATTTGATCACTCATGCCTATTCGAAAGCATTATTATTTTTAGGCTCTGGATCCATTATTCATTCAATGGAAAGAATTATTGGATATTCTCCAGATAAAAGTCAGAATCTGGCTCTTATGGGGGGTTTCAAAAAATATGTGCCAATTACAAAAACTGCTTTTTTGTTAGGTACACTTTCTCTTTGTGGCATTCCACCTCTTGCTTGTTTTTGGTCAAAAGACGAAATTCTTAACGATAGTTGGTTGTATTCACCTATTTTCGCGATCATAGCTTGTTCCACAGCAGGATTAACTGCATTCTATATGTTTCGGATCTATTTACTTACCTTTGAAGGGCATTTAAACGTTTATTTTCAAAATTTCAGTGGAAAAAAAAATAGCTCGTTCTATTCAATAGCCATATGGGGTAAAGAAGGAAGGAAAGGAATTAACAAAGATCTTCTTTTATCCACAATGAATAATAATGAGAGGGCTTCCTTTTTTTCGAAAAAAAGAGATCCAATGGGTCCAATGGGTGGGAATGTACAAAATAGGAGGCGATCCTTTATGAAAATGACTCATTTTGTCAATATCAATAAAGAAATTCCCCCATATCCTCATGAATCGCATAATACTATGCTATTGCCGCTGCTTGGGTTGGCTCTATTTAGTTTGTGTGTTGGATCTATAGGAATTCCTTTCGATCAAGGAGGAATGGATTTCAATAGGAATATATTATCCAAATGGTTAACTCCGTCTATCAATCTTTTACATAAAAATGCGAACAATTCTGCGGATTGGTATGATTTTCTTACAAATGCAACTTTTTCAGTCAGTATAGCCTCTGTAGGAATCTTTGTAGCATTCTTTTTTTATAGGCCTGTTTCTTCATCTTTACAGAATTTGGACTTAATCAATTCATTTGTGAAAATGAGTCCTAAGAGACTTCTTTGGGACAAAATAATCAATGTGATATATACTTGGTCATCGAATCGTGCTTACATAGATCTTTTTTATTCAACAACACTAAGTAGGGGTATAAGAGGATTATCCGCACTAACTCATTTTTTTGATAGACGAGTAATTGGTGGAATTACGAATGGCATTGGTACGACAACCTTCTTTATAGGAGAAGTTCTAAAATATGTAGGGGGGGGGAGAATCTCTTCTTATCTATTCTTCTATTTCTCCTATGTATCAATCTTGTTATTAATTTATTTACTTTACTCATTTTTTACTTAAAAAGAAAAGAAAGATCGACTCTCATTAATGAGAGTCGATCTTTCTTTTCTCCAATAACCTATCTTCTCTAGTTCCCGCCTTCGAAGCGCCTTGCGGAACGCCCTTTCTGGCTCTAGTATAGTAGTAGCTTCCTGGCGGATCCATTGAATCTCTTGCCGCGGAGCGCTTCTCCTTAGGTAACTCTTTTTTTCTTCCTGGGCCGCGGGTCGTGGCTCCCCGTAGCCCAGG